GGGAAAAGCCGTCGAAAAATGGTTGCTTTTTTGCTTTTTTTTTTGCTTTTTTTTTTTGCATTGCTTTTTTTTTTGCTTTGCAAAAAAAAAGTAAAAAAAGTAAAAACAAAGCAAAAAAAAAAGTCAAAAAAAGTAAAAGTAAAATCAAAAGAAACGAATCGGTAGGGGAGCGTTCTGCACTGGGTGAAGCTTTGACGAGAGTCTTGGTGGACGGTGCGGAAGTGAGAATGTCGGCTTGAGTAACGAAAACATTGGTGAGAATCCAATGCCCCGAAAACCTAAGGGTTCCTCTACAAGGTTCGTCCGTGGGGGGTGAGTCAGGACCTAAGGCGAGGCCGAGCGGCGTAGTCGATGGCAAACAGGTTAATATTCCTGTACTAATTTTTGTGGGAACCGAGGGACGAAGAAAGCTAAATTGGGTCTGTCTTTGGTATGGCAGTGGAAGCGTTCAAGGTGTTGAGAGGTCGAAAAAAAACGAATCTTGAACTGAGGCGTGATCCCGCTTTCTAGACTTGTTCTGGATAAGCGCCAATGATGTTATGCTTCCAAGAAAAGCTCGTACACCTGGCCCCCTCTGGGGGATAAAAGCAATTTTAGAAAAACATAAGGATTACCTGTACCTGAAACCGACACAGGTAGGTTGGTAGAGAATACCAAGGGGCGCGAGAGAACTCTCTCTAAGGAACTCGGCAAACTAGCCCCGTAACTTCGGAAGAAGGGGCGCCCTTTGTAACGGAGGGTCGCAGTGACGAGGTTCTGGCAACTGTTTATCAAAAACACAGGTCTCCGCAAAGTCATAAGACAATATATGGGGGCTGACGCCTGCCCAGTGCCGGAAGGTCAAGGAAGTTGGTTATAGATCTTCGGATTTAGAAGCTGACGACCGAAGCCCCGGTGAACGGCGGCTGTAACTATGACAGTTAACTTTAGGGCTGTCAATAAATAAAACTATATGCTGGAACGCCCACACAAATTTCACTTTGTGTGGTTATTAGAACCAAGTAGGTAAAATGCTAATATGAAAAGGCCAATCAGCAGGAAACAAATAAAAATAAAAAAAAATTTACATATGAATTCACAAATCCAACCTTTATTTCTTCGTCCTGGTGAAAAGCTTCCAAAATCTGTAATTGACAGTTTGAAAGAAGCAAATGCAAGGATTAACAAAAGCAAAAACTTTGAAGAATATCGTCAAAAAATGCAACATATTTTACAACTGCCTGACTATGTGCCTCTTACTGAGTCACAAAAATTCTACTATGGTGGATTTCTAGAAGGCGAAGGTTCAATTCATATTGGTGCAAAAAAGGGACCAAATACAAGATTTGGTGTATATTTAGATCCTGGCTTCAACGTTACACAACATGTAAACGGAGCAAATCATCTTTTTCAGAGTTTATCATTCTTTCGCACTGGACGTATTCGATACAAAAGTGGCAGCAATGCAACTTTGGTTTTTGAAATCGATACTCGTCGAAGTTTACAGGATAAACTCATTCCTTTTTACCAAGAATACGTTATTCCGTCAGCAAGTCCAGCAAAGAAACAAAAATTTCAAAAATTTTGTTATTTGCTCGATGCATTTGACCAAAAAAAGCATTTGGAGTTTGATTCGTTCGTTTACGAACTCGGGCCAATTTGGGACGATTTAAGAATGCAAAAAGGTCAAAAAAATGAAACTTTTCAATCACTTGAAGACTTTCAACAATATTGCATTGACTTCGTCAAACAAACACAAAAAGCTGAATAATGTCGAGAAGCACAAGAATTTTTATTCGATTCCTCAGAGACTACATGTTTTATAAGTTAATGTTGTGAAACGCACTCATTAATGAAAGATATAGTCCAAAATCCATTTGTAAATGGATTCAAAAATGCTATTTGCCTAAGGTAGCGAAATTCATTGTCGAGTAAGTTTCGACCTGCACGAAAGGCGTAATGATCAGAACGCTGTCTCGGAGAGAGGCTCGGTGAAATAGACTTGTCCGTGAAGATGCGGACTACTAATACTTGGACAGAAAGACCCTATGAAGCTTGACTGTATCCTGGAATTGGGTTCGGGCTTTTCTTGCGCAGTCTAGGTGGGAGGCTATGAAGATTTCCTTCCGGGGAAGTTGGAGCCATCAGTGAGAGACCACTCTGGAGAGGCTAGAATCCTAATGGTGATCCTTGAATCAGGACACTTGACAGTTTCAGGTGGGCAGTTTTTCTGGGGCGGAAGCCTCTATCGTTTTGGGGCTGCTTCGCAGAAATGCGAAGTATAAACAAAGCTAAATTGCTAAAATTCCAAATATGCGGAAAATTAGCAAGGAACTTTTTTCGCAAAATCTCCATTTTGTGGTTAAAGTCCTTCAACGACTCTATGCTTTACTACTTTTTTTTCACAAAAAATTGTGAAAAGTGTATCGTGACATAGTCTGAACTAATATGAAAATATTAGATCTTTTCAAATTTGAAAAGAGCTCTTCTCTATTTTGAAAATAGAACGGTGTTAACATTTTGCATAAAAGGTAACTGAGGCGCGCAAAGGTTCCCTCAGTCTGGACGGAAATCAGACAGCGAGTGTAAAGGCAAAAGGGAGCTTGACTGCAAGACCTACAAGTCGAGCAGGAGCGAAAGCTGGCCTTAGTGATCCGACGGTGCCGTGTGGAAGGGCCGTCGCTCAACGAATAAAAGTTACTCTAGGGATAAGCTTGTTGTCCTATAAACTAGAAATAGTTTATGCTTTTGATGTTTTGATTCAAATTCTTGAAAAAAAACTCTCAACAGCTGAAAAAACAAAGTGAAGTGCATAAATTTTGATTGATTTTTCAATTGAAAAATATGCAACATAGTTGATTTTGTATTGTATTTACTGATTTTTTTCAAACTTTCTTTTTATTTGTTTTTTTCATTAAAAAAACAAAAAGAATTATTAAGAAGCCTGGTACACTAGATAGTGCTCTGTTCATTTTTCTTAAAAAAGTATTTTATTTTATAAACTTTTTATGGCACAAAAAACAAAATTAAATCTTTTAGAATATGTTCAAGGTGCTTTAAAAACTATTTTCAAATATTATGAAGATGAAAGTTTAAAACAAGAACGAGTTGTTATTGTTCAAAGTTTTCTAAATGAATGGAGTTTAAAAACAAAAAAGCTTGAAAAAGTTGAAAAAATAGAAACAGAAAAAAAGTTATGATGAAAAAAGAAGAAACAATAAACAACAAGAACAACAATCAAAATGTTCAAAGACTAAAAGAATTTGAAGATAGTTCAAATAAATTACAAGCGCTTTGGGATTCAATTTCTTTTGATAAAGATCTTTTAGATGAAAGAGCTTATTTAATTGAAAACAATTGAACAGAAGGAAATAATAAATATTTGAATAGTTATAAACAAAAACTTCCAAGTGAACTTTCTAAAAGTGCTATTTCTTGGGGTGTTGGATGAGTTTTAAGTGATGCAACAATTCAAAGAAATACATCAAAAACAAATAAAACTTTTAGAATCAAATTACAACAAGCTTCTCAAAATATAGAATTATTAGAGAAAACTCTTGAAATTTGGAAACCTTGGGTTTTTAGATTTAGTCCAGTTTCAACTCGAGAAAGTATGTTTTCTTTAGCAACAATTCAACACGAAGCTTTTAATATTTTTGAAACAATTTTTCAAAATCCTGAAATTGAAATGAAAAGTGGTGATTGTGTAACAAAACTCATAACTCCTAAAATTATTGATTATTTAGATCCTTTAGCAGTAGCTATTTGGTTTTGTGGAGATGGTGGAAAAAGAGATTATGGAAAAAATCAAGGAAAAGCAATTCAATTTGCTTCTCATGAGTTTTCTAAAAATTATAATGAAGTTCTCGCTTCAGCTTTAAGAGAAAAATAGAAATGGAATGTCCAAGTGAAATTTGATTACACAAATCAAAAAGGACAAGATTTTTATTTACTTCAAGTTGAATCAGAAAGTTACGATTCTTTTAGAAAATATATTGTTCCATATATTTTAGATTCTTTTTTAAGAAAAGTTCCTTCTTCTAGAGCTAAAAATAGTAAATTTGCAAAAATTGTTTGCGCAGCGCGCGTGAATTGAATTTATGATATAGTCTGATCTTTTGATTTAAAATCAAAAGTTTATGAAAAATTGATATTTTTCATAAGAACTTTAGTTCTTTTTTAAGCTTTTGGATCTTTTCTTTTGTGAAAAGACTCAAATACTCATTTTTTAAAAAAAAAACAAAAGTTAACATATTGAACAGGCTGATCTTCTCCAAGAGTTCACATCGACGAGAAGGTTTGGCACCTCGATGTCGGCTCATCACATCCTGGGGCTGTAGTAGGTCCCAAGGGTTGGGCTGTTCGCCCATTAAAGTGGTACGTGAGCTGGGTTCAGAACGTCGTAAGCTCAAAATTACAGCGTTTATCTATAGTGATATTAGATAAAGTTTTGGTTGAATTCGGTGAATACCTATCGTGGATGAACTGCTACGTTCGGCAATACCGAAGGAGACTACTCTCTCACAAAAAAAACAAGTTAGCACAATTTGAAGCTTTAGTGCACTTTAAAAATTTTTTTATGCGCTTTCAAAATTTTACGCGCGCTGCTTTTTTTTTTACTTTTTTTTTGCTTTTTTTTTTGCGTTGCTTTTTTTTTTTGCAAAGCAAAAAAAAAAGTAAAAAAAAGCAAAAAAAAAGTCAAAAAAATTTTTTGAGCGTAAAATTTTTTTAGCGTGAATTTGTTTTCTTTTTTTTTGAGAGCGTAGTCCCTCTAGAGACTACCAATTATTGGAGTGAAATCTTTCAAAGATTTCACACTAAGCCAATATCTTTTTTGTTGGAGTACTCTGAATTGTCAATTTTTTTTGACTGTTTGGGATTCACCAACAAAAAAAGATAGAGATATAGTCCATGCCCTAATGAAAGTTGGGGGTTTCATGCGTAAGACAGTTCGGTCCATATCCGGTATTAGCGTTAGAATATTGAGGTCAGTCACTCATAGTACGAGAGGACCTGTAGTGAACATGCCAATGGTGTGCCTGTTATCTTTCCAAAGGTAAACGCAGGGTAGCCACGCATGGAGTGAATAAGTACTGAATGCATCTAAGTACGAAGTCCAGACCAAGATGAGTATTCTCCATAAAGCCGCAGCAAGACAAGCTGTTTTATAGGTATCAAGTGTAAGGCCAGTAATGGTTTCAGCTGAGATATACTAAAGGCTAATTGATTTTGACCTATATTTTTTTCCAACCCGCTCTTCTTTTTGAAGAGCGGGTTGGAAAAATCATAAAATCAAAAAATCTCCGGAGCTTTGCTCCGCTGATACTCTGGTGCTCTATGCTTTAGTGGAACCACGCCAATCCATCCCGAACTTGGCTGTGAAACTCTAAAGAAGTTGACAAACTTGTTGGAAGTCTAGCAGGAAAAATCAACTTAGTGCCAGGGTGATAATTTTTTTCGACTTCTTTTTGCTTTTGCCCATAGGTAAAAGCAAAGGGCTTTTTCATTTTACGCTCAAAAAATTTTTTTTACTTTTTTTTTGCTTTTTTTTTTGCGTTGCTTTTTTTTTACTTTTTTTACTTTTTTACTTTTTTTTTGCAAAGCAAAAAAAAAAGCAAAGCAAAAAAGCAAAGCAAAAAAAAAAGCAAAGCAAAAAAAAAAGTCAAAAAAAGTAAAAACAAAGCAAAAAAAAAAGCAGCGCGCGTAAAATTTTGAAAGCGCATTGTTTCGGTTCTCCCTTCCCCCTTTGGTTTTTTTTTTACTTTTTTTTTGCTTTGCTTTTTTTTTTGCTTTGCAAAAAAAAAGTAAAAAAAAGCAAAGCAAAAAAAAAAGTAAAAAAAAGTAAAAACAAAGCAAAAAAAAAAAAGTCAAAAAAGTAAAAAAAACCAAAGGGGGACAGGGGTTTTCATGCAATCAAAACTTTTTTTTGATGTGCTTGTGTTATACACACAAGCTCGTCAGTTGTCCTTTGCTTTTGCAACAGTCAAAAAAGAATTGCGAAAAAGAAAAAATACAAGAAAAACATACAAAAAGAAAATGGAGAGATGGCTGAGTGGTCGAAAGCGGCTGATTGCTAATCCGTTGTACGAGATTCCTTCGTACCGAGGGTTCGAATCCCTCTCTCTCCGAAATACTCAACTTTTTTTTGTCTTTTGCATTTTTTTACTTTTTTTACTTTTTTTTTGCAAAGCAAAAAAAAAAGCAAAGCAAAAAAAGCAAAGCAAAAAAAAAAGCAAAGCAAAAAAAAAGCAGCGCGCGTGGAAACAGAAATAATTGAAGAAAACGTTTAAACAAAAAAAACCATGCAAAAAAGAAAGATGTGTCAAAAATTATTGTTCAGTCTTTTGTTAGGAGGTTGGATCAAAAGAATAAATACAAAAAAAACATGCAACAAGAAGAAAAGAATTTTTCAAATTCAGTGAGCAGCACGCATGAAAAGAATTTTTCAAATTCAGTGAGCAGCGCGCGTGAAAACAAACAAATCGTTGCCGATGAAATTGTGAACACACCTGTAAAAGGTATTCTAAACAAAGATATGAGTCACTTCTATTATGAATTGTGTTGTGCAATTTTGAAAAGAGAACAAAATGGTTAATAAAAAAAAAACAGAACAAAATTGGTTCACGCACAGTTACCTTCCCCATTAGGGAGAATTGATAATTGGATCAAAGTAATGCGCTTCGCCTTTTTTTTGCACTTTTTTTTTCCTTTTGCTTTTTTTTTCTTCGAAAAAAAAAGTTCGAAAAAAAAAAGCAAGGCGCTTCGCCTTTTTTTTTGCGTTGCTTTTTTTTTTTGCTTTTTTTTTTGCATTGCTTTTTTTTTACTTTTTTTTTGCTTTGCAAAAAAAAAAGCAAAGCAAAAAAAAAAGTAAAAAAAAGTAAAAACAAAGCAAAAAAAAAAGTCAAAAAAAGTAAAAGTAAAAACAAAATTTTTATCAATATTTGTTCAAATCTCAAAAAAAAGTAATATCTGAGTTTTTAATCTTTTCAACAAAGTTCAAAACTCAATTAAAATGAAACACAACAAACAATTTTAAAAAAAAGAACAGTGTTTGTATGAAATGAGTTCAATGCACAGAGCTCGTCAAAATATTCAAAATTTTAAAACACATCCTTGTTTAAAGAAAAAAAAAATAAAAAAAAAACAATTTTGGAGTTTTCTAATCATATAAATGACTAGAAAACTCCAAAATGCAAAAATTCAATGCGCTTTAAAAATTTTACGCTAAAAAAATTTTAGCGTAAAATTTTTAAAGCGCACTGAATTTTCATTTCATTTTTTTTGAAAAAAAAAGATTTTCTAATCTGAACGTGACTTAAAAACTCCAAAAATGAAAAATTCAATTTTTTTTTTCAAGACAAAGTAGGAAGAAAAATTCAAATTTTTTCTTTCTTTTGAGTTTTCTAAGGAAAAAAAAAGTTTGATTTTTCATTTTCTTTTTTTTGAAAAAAATGTGATGATTATGAACAAGGTGGAATTCTTGAATATTTCTTTTTGGTTGGTTGGTAATGTGAATTGAAAATATGAAAATTGTGAAAAATGTTGTAAAAAATATTTTAGATGATCTTTATGGGGCTTCTATTTTTTTTTTGAGACTTTTCAAAGTCTCAAAAAAAAAACCAATTTTGCTTTATTTTTTTTGTGCTTTTTGTTTTTTTTTCAGCAAAAGTTTCGCTTCCCCTCCCCTTATCCCCCTTTGGTTTTTTTTTTGCTTTGCTTTTTTTTTTTACTTTTTTACTTTTTTACTTTTTTACTTTTTTACTTTTTTTTTGCAAAGCAAAAAAAAAAGCAAAGCAAAAAAAAAAGCAAAGCAAAAAAAAAAGCAAAGCAAAAAAAAAAGCAAAGCAAAAAAAAAAGCAAAGCAAAAAAAAAAGCAAAGCAAAAAAAAAGCAAAAAAAAAAAGCAAAGCAAAAAAAAATAAAAAATAAAGGGACAGGGGACAGGGGTTTTCATGCAATCAAAACTTTTTTTATTTGTCCTGGTGGCGAGTGCACCCAGGCACCAGCAAAAAAAGTTGAATTTTTGGTGCGCTTTCAAAATTTTTTAAAAAAAAATTTTTTTAGCGTAAAGTTGAATTTATGCGCGCTGCGCATTGAATCTTCAATGAAAAAGAAGGAAGCTTTTTGTTTTTTTTGCAGAAAAAAGTCAAAAAAGTGGAACTAGCAAAACACTTTTTTAATAAAAAACAACAGCAAAAACAGTTTTAAGAAAATCAAAAAATTGTCTTCACTGTTGTTAAAAAAAAAATTAAACAATTTTCACTTTTGCACCAGCTTGTTCTAATTGTTGTTTTGCAGCTTCAGCTTCTTCTTTTGAAACTGATTCTTTTAATACTTTTGGTAGTGTTGCTGTAAATTCTTTAACTTGGTTAACAGCAATATTTGCAATATTACGAACTACTTTATAAATTCCTACTTTTTTATCAGCTGGAATTTCTTCTAATACTAGATCAAATAATGTTTTTTCTTCTTCTTTTGGTGCTGCTTCAACACCTCCAGCAATAGGCATTGCAGCCATCATTACACCACCTCCAACAGGAGCTGAGGCATCTACTCCAAAAGTTTCTTCAATTTGTGAAACTAATTCAGAAGCTTCTAATAAAGTTAATGTTTTTAATTTTTCAATAATTTCATTTACAGTTGACATAATAAGAGAGTTTAAAAAATTTTAATCCTTTCTTTGATTTTTTTTTGTTTCTTTTTTTCTTTTGTTTCATTTTTTTTGAAAATTCTTTGCAAAAAAGAAAAAAAAACTTAACAAAAGAATTTTTGTTCTTCTGCAAAAAAAGAAGAAGAACTAAAAAATGACCAAATTCACAATTTAAAAAAATCAAAGACTTTGGAAAAAAATCAATAAGTTTTTGAAACAAATAAAAAAGTATTTTTTCAAAAAAGCTGATATTTTTTCCAAAAAACAAACACACTGCAAAAAAAACCCCTGTTTTTTGTTGATATTTTATTTTCAATTTTTGTCAATAGACAAAAATCAGATCAAAATTCAACAAAAACTAACCATTAAAAAAATAAAAGTTTTTTGAAAAAAAAAAATGATGTTTTTTTTTCTTTTTATTTCTATCAGCAAAAAGTAAAAAAAAAATTTTTGCTTAATGCCTTGTGGTAGTAACCATTTAGACAAAAAATCACAACGTTTGATTTTTTTCAAAAACTCTTTCAAATAAAAAAAAATTTTAAATTTTTTCTTTTTGTTGAAACCACAATCACAAAAAAAAAGAATTTTGCATTTTATTTTTTTTTTGCTTTGGTTTTTTTTTGCTTTGCTTTTTTTTTTGCAAAGCAAAAAAAAAAGCAAAGCAAAAAAAAACCAAAGGGGAACAGAGGATAAAAAACCAAAGCAAAAAAAAATAAAAACCAAACAAAAATTTTTATTCAATCATAGCATGATAAGTAGCAACAGTAGCTGGAGAAGCTCTGTTTAAATGTCTAAAAATTAAATATTTAAATAAAACATCTAATAATACTGGAAGTGTTGCTACTAATAAAAAAATTGTTGTTTGACTTTCTGGCAATCCATAGTGATCAAACAAAGTTTGGAAAAATAATTCCCAAATATTTGGTGAATGATAACCAACTAAAAGATCTGTTATAAATAAAATTAATAATGATTTTTTACTATCATCAAGGCCAAAAAACACTTCTAATAAAAATGACTTTGTAATATTTATTTGAATTTCTAAACGAACAAGAAGATAGCATAAAGTGCTAAAACTTAAAACATCTGCAAAAAAATTTGTGACTGCTTCTATACTTTCTTCATTATAATGTTTTGCTAATTCAAGAATTTTAATTTGCAAACGTTTTTGAAGAGAATTTCTAAAAACACTAGTCAAATCAGTGTTTAATGGATTGTTATTATTTGAATAAGTCAAATTTTGAAAGTCTTGAACTTCTTCATTTTTTGAAAAATCGGCTGAAGCAATTAAAAAACCAGACGAATTGAATCCATCTAAATTTTCTTTTAAAGTGAAAGACTTTGAAGTTTGAAAAGGAAAAAGTTTTTCTTCATTTTTTTTTTTGAGTTGAAGTTCTGTTTCCATTGCTTTTGTCTTTTCAGAAAAATCTTGTTTATGTTCTTGTTGATTTGAAAAATTTAATGATCTTTCAAAATTTTGTATTGAAGAAAAATTCTCAATATTTTGAAATTTTTCAGAAGAAGGTATTGTTAAATTTTTTGCAGAAAGTCCAAAAAATATTTGATTTTCAGAAAGAAGTAAAGATTCAAAATAAATTTTTTCTTCAAAATTTTTCAATTCAGTAAACGCACGTTTTTGTTGATAGGAATTCAAAAAAATTTCATGATTATGTGTATTCCAATAATATTCTGTAACTGGTCGAATTAAATAATTTTTTGATAAAAAATTAATCCCAAGAGGGACAAAAAGAAGAATAAACAAACATTTAACTGTCGTTAAAAAAAGGTAACGATAGAATCTATATTCTTGAATTACTAAATTTTCAACATCAAAAAATAATTGTTTAAAAAATCGATCAAAAACACGGTTAAAAGATCTTGGAAAAAGACCAATTTCTTCATAAGTAATAGAAACAACTTGTTGTTTTGATGTTTCTGCAAAATTTGAATTTTGACTTAAAGAAGATTTTTTTTGAACATTCAAAGAATTGAAAAAACTATTTCGAAAATTTCTATCTTCATATGAATTTCTTTTTGATGAATATTGCATTCCTTTTTGTTTTTGAGAAGATGAAGAAATGGCATTATTATTTTTTAAAAAATCAGAATTAATAGCACGAGGTGTACTTTTGCAAAGTATATTTCTTTTAACAGAAGATCCAACTTTTGATGGTTTCAAAACACCAATGAAAAAATTCTCTTTTGATGAATTCAAAAATTTTGAATTTAAATGAAAAGTTTTTTCATTTTGCATAGTCACTTGTTCAAAAAGATTTGAATTTGACCAAGTGATTTTTTTTTGAAATTTTTGAAATCTAGTTGAATTTAAATAAATATTTAAAAAACAAAAAATTTTTACTGTATATAAAAGATTCAATATTTTTCTTTTTTTTGTTCTTAGAAGAAAAATTTTTGTTTTTTTTTTGGTTTTTTATACTCTGTCCCTTTTTAGTTTTTTTTTTACTTTTTTTTTGGAAAGCAAAAAAAAAACAAAGCAAAAAAAAATGAGGGGAAGCAAAGTAAAAAAAAACCAAAGCAAAACAAAAATAAAAAAACAAAAATCCTATTTGTGATTATGAACAACTTTTTACCTGTTTTTTTTCCTCTGTCTACTAAAGAAAAAGGAAACCAAAGGAAAAAAAATTGAAAGCATCTTTCCCCTTTGTTTTTTTTTTTGACTTTTGCTTTTTTTTTTAAGTTTACAAAAACAAAGAGCAAAGCCACCTATTGTCAAAAAAAAGAAAAAATGAATATTCATCAAAATTTGAAATATCTGAAATACAGATATGAAAATAAAGCAAAAAAGTTTTTTAAAATAGAAAAAGAACTAAAAAAGATTTTTTGAGTTTTTTATAAAATTTTGTTTCAAAAATACATACAGTAAAAGTTTAGAAAAAAAAATTCTTCATAATTTTTAGTTGAAAAAAAAATGCGTTCTTCAAAAAAAAAGATTCAAAAAAATTCATAAATCTCTTGATTTTTTGAAGTTAAAAAAGAAACTGAACAAAGAATCAGTTTTATTTTTTTTAATTGTGAAATTCAAAAGAAAATTGATTAATAAATTTCAACAATTTCCTTCTTCATTTTTCAAGAAGAGATTCGAATTTATTGTTTTTGCATTTTTTTTAAAAAAAATTCTTCATTTTAAAAAATTCTATATTCATAGCAAAATTTTTTGCTTGTACTTTTTTTTTTTGCTTTTTTTTTGAAAAAAAGTTTAAAAAAAAGCAAAAGGAAAAAAGATAGGGGCTTTATGCATCCCCTATTTCCAGTTCATTTTTTATTTCCTATCCCTTCTCACCCTTTGGTTTTTTTTACTTTTTTTACTTTTTTTACTTTTTTTTTGCAAAGCAAAAAAAAAGTAAAAAAAGTAAAAAAAACCAAAGGGAAAAGCCTCCTATTGAAAAAACCAAAAAAAATATGCAAAGTAGAAAAGGTACAAGCTACAAGAAAAAAAATGATTAGGAACAAATTCTTTTCTTCATTATTTTTCTTCTTTTAAAAAAGAAAAATTTTGAGTTTTTTGTCTTTTTAAAAAAATTCTTGAGTTTGGAGAGTTACCAAACTCAAGAATTTTTTTAAAAAATTATTTTGAAATTTTAATCTAAATTTCCTTTTCCTGGATTACGAGCAGGGTCATTAGATAAGAAACCAAAAATAAATAAGAATACAAAGAAAGTTACAACAGTATAAACAAAAACTTTAAGTGTTAACATGTGATAATATTAAAATTTGAAAGTTTTTCGCGATTTATATATACAAAGTTCAAAAAAATAAATTTTTTCTTTTTCATTCAATTTTTTTACTTTTAAAAGTAAAAAAATTGAATGAAAAAGAAAAAAATTCTTCGAAATAAACAGAAAGGTTTAAAAGATGTGAACTTTCAAAATTTTTCAAAAAAAAGATTTGAAAAATTGAAATTTCTGTTTATTAAAGAATATATTTACAAAATCAAAATATTAAACTTTTGAAAAATTAATTTGATTTTGTTGCTCCAAATTCAGCTAAGAAATCAGTAATTGCTTTTTTAAGTAAAGATTCAGCTTCTGGTGTGAAAGTATTTGTTTTTCGAACAATTTCACCATATTGTGGTACATTATTTGTTAAATAAGTACGAAGACCAGTTAAGAAAGGTCTTACATCTAAAACTTCTAAAGAATCTAAGTAACCATTTGTACCAGTATAGATACTAGCAACTTGATCTTCAACAGATAATGGTGAATTTTGAGGCTGTTTTAAAATTTCTCTTAATCGTGAACCTCGAGCAAGTTGTTTTTGTGTAGCAGCATCTAAATCTGAAGCAAATTGAGAGAATGCTTCTAATTCAGCAAATTGAGCTAATGATAATTTTAATGTACCAGCAACTTGTTTCATAGCTTTAATTTGTGCAGCTGAACCAACACGTGAAACTGAAATACCTACATTAATAGCAGGACGAATACCAGCATTAAATAAGTCACCTGATAAGAAAATTTGACCATCTGTAATAGAAATTACATTTGTAGGAATATAAGCTGAAACGTCACCTTCTTGAGTTTCTACTACAGGAAGAGCAGTCATACTTCCTTCACCTAAAGCATCACTTAATTTTGCAGCACGTTCTAAAAGACGTGAGTGTAAGTAGAAAACGTCTCCTGGGTAAGCTTCACGCCCTGGTGGACGACGTAATAATAATGACATTTCACGATAAGCTTGTGCTTGTTTTGAAAGGTCATCATAAATTGTTAATGTAGCACGACCTGTGTACATAAAGTACTCAGCTAAAGTAGCTCCTGTATATGGAGCTAAATATTGTAAAGTAGAAGGTTCATTAGCATTTGCCATTACAATAATTGTATAATCTAAAGCTCCACGTTCTTTTAAAGAATTTAATACTTGTGCAACTGAAGAAGCTTTTTGACCAATAGCTACATAAACACAAATAACGCCTTTTCCTTTTTGGTTTAAGATAGTATCAACAGCAATAGCTGTTTTTCCTGTTTGTCTATCACCAATAATTAATTCACGTTGTCCACGTCCAATAGGAATCATAGCATCAACAGCAACTAATCCTGTTTGTAAAGGCTCATAAACTGAACGACGAGAAATAATACCAGGTGCTGGAGATTCAATAGCACGATTTTCAGATGTTGAAATTGGTCCTTTTCCATCTACAGGACGAGCTAAAGCATCAACTACACGACCTAAGTAGTTTTCACCAACTGGAATTTCAGCAATTTTTCCAGTACAACGAACACGACTTCCTTCAGTAATTTTTAAACCATCACCTAATAAAACCGCACCTACGTTATTTGCTTCTAAGTTAAGAGCAATTCCTAAAGTACCATCTTCAAATTCTAAAAGTTCACCAGACATTACTCGATCTAATCCATAAATACGAGCAATTCCATCACCAACTTGGAATACAATACCAAAATCAACCATTTTTACTTCTGGTGTGTATTCTTCAATTAATCCTTTAATTAAGTTACTTAATTCTTCAGGTGTACGCATTGACATAAAAATTCAAATAAAAAATAAAAAAAGTATTTTTTCAAAAGAATAGAAAAAGAAAAAAAAAATTATAATCTTTTTTTTTGCTCTTTAAAATTCATTTTTTTTGTGAATTTTAAAATCAATAAAAAAAGAAGAAGCAAAAACTTAAAATTTTTTCTATCTTTCTTTGGAAAACTTTAAAATTTCATGCGCTTTAAAAATTTTTTTTTTTTTAATTTTTTTAGCGTAAAATACTTTTTGTTTTGTTTTTTCAAAACATAAAAGATTCTATGAAGAATATCAAAACTCTTAAAATACAAGAAAACTTTAAAAGTTTTATATTTTGAATATAGAAAAAATTTTTTTGATAAACTAAAAGAAAAATCTCTCTCTTTTAAAACAGTTTAAATGTTTGAACTTTTCAATTTACGCGTGCTGCGCACAAATCAAAAAAAACTTTTTTTTCTTAAAAAAAAAATTGAATTCAATTTTGAATCCTTGTTGAATGATGTTCTTTTATAAGAACAGCATTGAAGCAATTGTTTTCAGCTTCTAAAAGCTGAAGCTATTCAGCTTTTCAATAGTTGTAAAACAAACTTAAGGTAACTAAAAATTTAGCGGATAACGCGATTCGAACGCGCGACATTGGACTTGGAAGGACCACGCTCTACCAACTGAGCTATATCCGCATGTTGTTGTAAAAATAGAATAACAAATTAAAAAAAAAAAATCAAGTCTTTATTTTTTATTGCAATTTTTTCTTTTTAGAATTGGTCTCTTGATTTTTTTCAAGTTTTTCTATGAATTTTTTAGACAAATAAAAAAATTTATTTATTTTTTTTTTCGATTTTTTAGTTGGTTTTTAAATAAAAAAAAACCTTTCTAAAAATCAAATAATCAAAATTTTTTTTATTTTAACAAAAATAAAAAATAAAAAACTTCCAAAAATTTGTTTTTACGCGCTGCGCACAAAATTCAAAAACAAATTTTTGAAAAACAATCAAGAGACCAATAAAAAAAAGAAAAAATTGAATCAACAAAACTCAAAAAACGTTTGCTTTATTTTAAAAGTTTGAATTTTCTTTTGTTTTTGTGGTGCTTAAAAACTATTACCAACTTGCTTTTCTTACACCAGGTAAGAGCCCTTCATGAGCCATTTCACGTAAAACATGTCTAGAAAGACCAAAATCTCTAAAGTAACCTTTTGGTCTTCCAGTAACCAAACAACGACTATGTAAACGAACAGGAGAACTATTTCTTGGTAATTGTTGAAGTTTTCTATGGAAAGCTAATTTTTCTTTTAATGAAGAAGCTTGTTGAATTTGTTTTTTTAACATTGCACGTTTTTTTGCAAATTTCATAACTAAATTTTGACGTTTTAATTCACGTTGAATCATTGCTTTATTTGCCATAAAGAAAAAATATAAAATTATTTTTATTCTTCTAAAAAAGAATTGGCTCTTTTTTTTGATGAAAAAATATCAAAAATATTTTTTTTCTTTTCAAAAAAAATTTTTTGAAAAACAATTCTTTTTTCATGTATTCAATAATTTTAAATGCTTTTTTCTAAAAAACTTTTTTCTTTCTAGACTTTAATGCCAAGTAAAAAAGAATGGTTTTTACGCTAAAAAAAATTTTTTTTAATTTTTAAAGTGCACTGATTTATAGTTTTGGCATTTCTTTTTTTATAGAAATGAAATTTTCTTAAAAGAAGGACCGTTTTTTCCCCTTTTTTTACATTTTTTCTATCAAAAACATTTGACTTGTTGATTGAGAAAATTTTTCTAATAAAAAATTAGAAAGAAACCTTGAAATTTTTCTGAAAAGCATTCATTTACTTATAAACCGTAAGTCTTAAAAATAAAATAAAGATTTCAATTTTGAATCTTGAAATTTTATTTTTTGTTTTAAGTTTTGAAATTTTTTTTCATTTTCATTCTAAATACTTTCAAAAGAAAAACTAGTAGAATGAAAAAAAAAAGAATTAACGTCTTTTAGCTTTTTTATCACTTTTTACGTGACCTTTAAATGTTCGAGTAGGAGCAAATTCACCTAATTTGTGACCAACCATTTGATCAGTTACAAAGACAGGAATAAATTCTCTCCCATTATATGTAGAAATTGTATGACCAATCATAACAGGTAAAATAGTAGAAGAACGAGACCAAGTTGTAATAACTTTTTTTTGACCTTGTGCATTGAATTTTTCAATTTTTTTTAATAAATGATCTGCAACAAAAGGACCTTTTTTAATTGAACGTGGCATAAAAAAGAATATTTTTTTTTTAAACTTAGCTTTTTGTTTTCTTGTTTTTGATTTGTATTTTGAAAAAAAAAATTTTTTTTGTATTTCAAAAATTCAAATCTTTTGTCTAAAAAAATTGTTTATTTTTTTTTTCTTCAGCATTTGAAAACAAATTTTCAAGAAAAAATGAAAATTTTTTGATTTTTCTGATTCTGGAATTGTTCCAAAAACAAAACAAATGATGAAAGAATTTTCAAAATAAATCAAAATAAACAAGTTTTTTAATATTTTAGAAAACTTCACTACAAAAAATCAATAAATAAAATTCTAGAATTTGAAATTTTTGTTTATTTTCTTTTTTTTTTGCTGTTTCAGTTGGTGTTAACGAACAACAACCTTTTACTTATCAGTAAAAGTAAAAAAAAACTGGAGGCCTTCTCCATCCTCCTTTGATTTTTTTTTTTGCTTTCCTTCCCTGTGCTTAGCCCCCCTTTGTTTTTTTTTTGCACTTTTTCTTTTTTTTTTGCTTTGCTTCCCTTCCCCTTAAGGGGACAGGGGATTAAAAACTCAAAAAACAAAAAGTCTGGGGATAAGTCCCCCCACTTTGGTTTTTTTGCTTTTTGCTTATTTTTTATTCGAATCTACCGTCTCTCTTTAGAGAGAAGCAGGATGGGGATAAAAAACCAAAGCAAAAAAAATAAAAAACCAAAGGGTAAGGGGGTAAAGCCCAAAAAAAAATTTTAAAGACCTTGGAAAAAAGATTACGTGTTAAAAAAAAACGAAAATATTTTTCTTTTTGAATTATTTTCTAAAAATTCAAAAAGAAAAGTATGAAAAAAATTATTTACGTTTTCTTAAAATAAATTTTGAACTATATTTTTTTGGTTGACGTGTAAATTGACCAAGAGCAGGACGACCCCATGGCGTTACAGGACGACAACGACCAATTGGTGCACGACCTTCCCCACCTCCATGTGGGTGATCATTTGGATTCATAACTGATCCACGAACAGTAGGACGTTTTCCTAACCAACGATTACGACCAGCTTTTCCAATTCGAATACTATAAGCTTCTAAATTTCCTACTTGACCAATGGTTGCCCAACAATTTTTCGAAATTAAACGAATTTCTTTTGATGGTAAACGAACGGTAACAAAATTTCCTTCTTTTGCTAAAATATCAAGTAAAGCACCTGCAGAACGCGCTAATTGTCCTCCTGAACCAGGCTGAAATTCAACATTATGAACTTGAGCTCCTAAAGGAATATTTCTTAATGGTAAAGCATTCCCTACTAAAATAGGTGCTTGAAGATCAGAAATAATAGAATCTCCTACTCTTAAACCATGAGGTTGAAGAATATAACGTTTTTCACCATCTTCATACATTACTAAAGCAATTCGAGCATTACGGTTTGGATCATATTCAATGGTCATAACTTTCCCTGGAATACCAATTTTATCACGTCTAAAATCAATTTCACGATATAAACGTTTATGCCCACCACCTTTATGACGACAAGTAATAACCCCTCTATTGTTACGTCCTTTTGAACGATGATTCATTTTAGATAATGATTTTTCTCGTTTTGTTGTTGTAATTTCACTAAAATCAGACACCGATCTATTTCTAGTCCCCGGTGTAAAAGCTTTTAAAAAGCGAATTCCCATACTTGTAAAAATAAAAAAATAAACTCTTAAAAATAAATTTTACATAAATTTTTGTTTTTTCAAAAAGTCTCTTTACCATGAAACCTTTTTTTTTGTTCCTTGTCTTTAAAAAAATTTTGGAACAAAGCAGATTTTTATTGAATTATGATATTGACCTACTCAGATTTTCTTCGAGTTTAAAATTCAATATTTTTCAAACTCCATAAAAATAAAATAAATTTAAATAAAAATAGAAAAATAGAAGTTTTAAACTTTTCAAGAAAATTTTTGATTTTTTTTGTTTTTTTTATTGAATCTTTTTTTTTGCAAAATAAAAAAAAAGAGAAAAGTACCTTTTTTGAATCTCTAGTTTTTTTTGCCAGTGTATTTTGGCCTTATCAACTAAGCAATTTTTTCATTTTTTGATTTTTATTTATTTTTATCAAAAAAAAAATCAAAAATCAAAATAATTCAAACAAAAATCATAAAAAATTTTATTTTTTTTTCTTTGCTCCTCTTCCTTTTTAGAAGAGAGTGAAGAAGAGGAAGCCCTCCTTTCCCTTTGGTTTTTTCATTTATTTTGCTTTGCTTTTTTTTTTGCTTTGCAAAAAAAAAGTAAAAAAAATAAAAAAATCAAAGCTTTTGCAGGTTTTCCTGCAATGAAAACTTTTTCTCTATTCTTAGAATCTAAAAAATTCCTTATTTTTGTAGAATAAAACAAGAACATAAAACAAAGTTTTTTTTATTTCATAGCAAATAAGGATAATATTTTTCTTCGTATTGTCACAAAAAATAAAAATAAGAAAAATAAAAAACAAAATAAATCAAAAAGAAATCAAAGAGATTTCAACTTTTATAATAAAAAGCAGGATAATTCAAAATTCTATTTGCGAAATTCAAATAATTTCACTTAAAATTGAATAGATTGACCTTCTTTTAATGTTAAAATTACTCGTTTATAAACAGGTCTATAACCAGTTGATAGTCCAGCACGTACTTTTTTTCGTGGTGGTCTATGTGTATTAATACCAATAACATTAACTCCAAACAAAGTTTCAAATAATTTTTTAATTTGAGGTTTTGTTAATCTTAAATCAACATCAAATGTATATTGTTTATTTTTAAACATTGATAAATATGACTTTTCAGTCGTTACTGGATATTTAATAAAATCAGCCATCATATTTACTGGAGAAAAGTGTGATTTTAACAATTCTCTCCAACGATTGAAGTCCTGAGTTGATTTTTCAGAAGTAATCATATGTTTTTTTTTTCATTCTTTTATCTATAAAAATCTTCTTTCAATTTTTTGTCTTTATTTTTAGAGAAAGACAAAAACTTTTCATTCTTTGTTGTTTCGGTTTTTTTATTTTACTTTTTTTACTTTTTTTTTGCAAAGCAAAAAAAAAAGCAATGCAAAAAAAAAGGCAAAGCGCATTGCTTTGCTTTTTTATCCCCTGTATTTGCTTTGCTTTTTTTTTGCTTTGCTTTTTTTTACTTTTTTTTTGCAAAGCAAAAAAAAAAGCAAAGCAAAAAAAAAGTAAAAAAATAAAAAACCAAAGGGGGAAGGGAAGCAACGCAATGCGCTTGGTGCGTAAAATAAAAAACACAAAAATTTTTTACAAGTTTTCATAATAATTTTTTTTAGCATTAAAAAAAAATTTTTGTTTTTTTAGATTTTTTTATTGTTTTTTAAATTCTAATTTTTTTACTATTTTGAAATTTAAAATATTCTAGAAAAGAAAACACCAAAATAACTTGAAGAACAAAGTTCTTTGAAATGAAAATACAAATTGGCAAAATGCTAGCTTTAATCTTGATAATTTGTTTATTTTTCAAAGTAAACAACAATTTGAAAACAAAGAAATTTACCAAGTTCGAAGAACGTTTTGAATAAAAAAACAAACGTTTTCACGCGCGCTGCGCTTTTTTTTTGCTGTGCAAAAAAAAAGTAAAAATTCAATAGAAAATTATATCTTATTGTTTCGTTTTTTCTAAAAATTTTAAACTATATATTTAGTTTTATATAATTATATCATATTAAAAGCAATAGAAATAAAAAAAAAATTTGATGATTTTATGAATTTGTTTTAAAAAAAAACTATTACGTAAAAAGAGGTTTTAGTGAAAAATTCATTTTTTTAAATAAATCCTAAATATTTTTATAAATTTCTCCACTTTAAGTTAAAAAATAGAATCTTTTTAAACTTAATTTACCTTTTCAAAAATTCAAAAGAAATAATTTTAAAACCAAAATAAAATTTTTTATGAATTTTGAGTTTTTTTATAATATTGTAGATGAAAAAGTAAAAATTACTAAAATTGAATAAAATTGAGTTTTGTAAATTCAAAATAATTAATGCCAACTATCTTTTACTTAATTTTCTTTAAAATTTTGTTTTATAAAAAAGAAAAGTGGAGCTCACTTGGTACTGCCATAATAAAGAAAAAAGTTTTTTTTAAAAGACTCTAAAATATTTTTATACTTTTTAATCTCAAGAAAACAGAAGAAAGTAAGTCTTTTAAAGAATCAACGTTTGTATTTTTTCTTTAAGAGTTTTGTTCTTTTATTCAATTTTTGTTTTTAAATATTCTTTTTTAACAAAGTCAAAAAAATGAAAAATTAAAAACAAATAAAAACTGTTAAAAGAATTTTTAACAGGGAAAACTAAAATTGTTTGACCTTTTAAAAATTCTTAATACATCTATTTCCAAAAAAATTTGGACCTAAAAGGACGAAGTTTTTTGAATTTCTTTATTTCTTTAACTTTTCTGCATTTTAAAGTTTTTTTGAATTTAGTGCGCTTTCAAAATTTTACGCGCGCTGCTTTTTTTTTTGCTTTGTTTTTACTTTTTTTTTTGCAACGCAAAAAAAAGCAAAAAAAAAAAAGTAAAAAAAATTTTTTGAGCGTAAAATTATTGTTTTTGTTTTGACTTAACAAAACAAAGTGAATTTTGACTATATAAACTTTTTAGAGTTTTTAAAAGTATAGTAAAGAATACTTTTAAACAAGGTAAAAATGTAAAATTGTATTTTCTTTTTTGCCAGGAACCAGGATTGAACTGGTGACACAAGGATTTTCAATCCTCTGCTCTACCACTGAGCTACCCCGGCTTATGAAAAGTTTAGTTAAATGAAAAATCTTCCTAACAGCTATTATATTAGCATTTTCAGAAATTTCATTCAATTTTTAAAAAAACTTCAAATTTTTCAAAAGTTCAATAAAAAGATAAGAAGTTTGAGTTTTCAACACACTTTGAGAATTCATGAGTTGAAAACAGATAAAGTCAACAAGTTTATTCAAATTTTTTGATTCTGTGTGCAGTGAACGTAAAATTGTTTCTAAACTTTTTTAAAAAAATAGATTTTTACAAAAAATTTTTTTTTATCTCTTTTTGAAGAATTTTGAATAAAAAAATTGAAACCAAATAAAACAATAAAAATTCTAAAGCTTTGGTCAAATCAAAAAATGAAAACAAAAATTCAAATTTTACGCGCGCTGCGCATTAAAATAAAGAGGAAAAGTTTTTTATTCTATTGCTTTATTCTTTAAAAAAATTTTTTTTAACTCAAAAAAAAAATCAAATGTTTTTGTTGACAAAAAAGTGAAAATAAGATAAAATAATATCTAACAATATTTAAAAAAAATTTTCCTAATCAATAAAAATTTACAAATTTTAAAGTAAATTGAAGTAAAAAGATTTTTATTTTTTTTTTCTTTTGAAAAAAGACTCTAAAAGAAATCATTTGACTTTTTTTTGCTTTTTTTTTTGCATTGCTTTTTTTTTTGCTTTGCAAAAAAAAAGTAAAAAAAGTAAAAACAAAGCAAAAAAAAGCGCTGCGTACTGAATTTCTAGCCCCCATCGTCTAGAGGCCTAGGACACCTCCCTTTCACGGAGAAAACGGGGATTCGAATTCCCCTGGGGGTAAAAAAAGACTTGGTTTTAATGAAAAAATTTGAAACAATAAAAAAAATTTTTATTAACGTCAATAATTGAAAAATTCTTCAAACGAAAAAAATTCAAATTTTCGTGTAAAGCAGAATTCAATCTTTCCTTTGAATATTGAAAAAAAAAATGTTTTTTTCCTTTGGGTAAACACATTTTTGCTTTTATACTCATCTCTTATTCCTCTTCCCCTATCTCTTATATACCTTAGGTTTTTTTTACTTTTTTTGCTTTGAAAAAAAAGTAAAAAAAACCTAAGGTATATAAGGGAGGGGGTGAAAAAAAGACGATAGAGATAAAAAATAATGGAAAGCGTTTCAGCATATTTAAAACTAGAAAAAAAGTTCAATGCATGAAAAATTATAGATTAAAATATAGGTCTATAGCTCATAGTAAAGTTTGCTTATTTAGTTATATACACAAAAGTATAGAGCAGTAAATATTTTTTTTTTTTTAATGCGCTTTCAAAATTTTACGCGTGCTGCGCATAAAAAAAATTTTTTTTTGAGCGTAAAATTTTCAGGATTTTTTTTCTGTTCTTCATTGTTCTTAATTTAAAAAAAAGAAATCAAAAAAATATTCAGAAAAAAAATTTAGGATTCACATTTTTAAAGACTAAAAATTAAATAAAAAACTTCAAGAAAGATTTAAAAGTGTTTTTTTAGTTTTTTTGAACAATTAAAAAAATAAATAAAGATAGTGTAAAAAAAAATGATAAAATAACTTTTGAAAAAAACAAAAAAATTCATTTTTTTAGAGTATGGGCTAAAAAAAATAGTTTAAAACTCCAAAAAAAATTTTTGAAGTTCTAAATTTAAGTCTACACAAATTTTGAATTCTAGAAAATAAAAAAGAATTATGGGCTTTGCCCTTCTTTTTTTTTGCTTCTCTTCTCCGTTATTTTTTTTGGCTTTTCTCTTATTTTTTCTTTTTTTACTTTTTTTTCAAAGCAAAAAAAAAGTAAAAAAAGAAAAGCAAAAAAAACAAACTTTTTGCTTTTGAAAAAAGCAAAAGTCAAAAAAACTAAATGGAGCTGGAAAATAAAAAACAAGGAGAAATTCCTTTAATTGGTCAAAAAAAAACAGGAAGAAAAAAGATTTACTGCAGCAAACTCGTAAACTCAAAAAATTTTCAGCAAAATCAAGAAATTGGAGTTGACTTTTTTGACTTTTTTTTTGCAAAGCAAAAAAAAAAGCAAAGCAAAAAAAAAAGCAAAGCAAAAAAAAAAGCAACACACGTGAATTGAAATTTCTTGAATTTTTTGAGTTTTTGAAGGATTCAAAAAAATTTCAAATTTTTTTGATTTAGAATTCAAAATTTTTTCCGTAATTTTTAATATTTTCAAAAACAATTTCAAAACTTTGACAAAAAAAATAGAGGCTTTGGTTTTCTTTATTTTTTAAAGATTTTATTTTACTTTTTTTTTGCGTTGCAATACGCTTCGCAAAAAAAAAGTAAAAACGCAGCGCGTAAATTTAAAATTTGGAATCATAGAAAAGAAGTTTAAAGATAAACAAGTGCGTAGTACTTGAGTTTTCTCAATTTAAAAACTAAAGAAATTTTTGTTTTTTTAACAACAATTCGTGTTGTTTTTTTGTAAATAGCATACGAGCAATTGCTCTTTCAGTTTTTTTAAGGTGTAAATTTACGCGCTCTGCTTTTACTTTTTTTTTTGCGTTGCAAAAAAAAAAGGCGAAGCGCATCGCTTTGCTTTTTTTTTTGCAACGCAAAAAAAAAAGTAAAAAAACTGAAAGCTTCCTTAGTAAAATGAGAAATTTCAAAAAAAAGTTTGACTATAAACAGAAAAAGAAAGAATCAAAAATTTTCATGGAATCACTTTTTCAATACTTTTTTATGCAAAGTTCGCTTTGCAATTATTTGAGCAAATTAGGATAAAAAAAAACTATGGCAACAAAGTTGTTTCCTAAATTTAGCCAAGGTTTAGCACAAGATCCAACAACTCGTCGTATTTGGTTTGGTCTTGCTGTTGCACATGACTTCGAAAGTCATGATGGTATGACAGAAGAAAATCTTTACCAAAAGATTTTTGCGTCTCATTTTGGACAATTAGCTATCATTTTTCTATGGACATCTGGAAACTTATTCCATGTAGCATGGCAAGGAAATTTTGAACAATGGGGAGCAGATCCAATTCATGTTCGACCAATTGCTCACGCTATTTGGGATCCACATTTTGGTCAACCAGCAGTTGAAGCATTTACGCGTGGTGGGGCTTCAGGTCCAGTAAATATTTCAACATCAGGACTGTACCAATGGTGGTACACTATTGGTTTGAGAACAAACCAAGATTTATATGTTGGTTCTGTATTCTTAGCTTTAGTTTCAGCAATCTTTTTATTTGCTGGTTGGTTACATTTACAACCAAGCTTCCAACCAGCTTTATCTTGGTTTAAAGATGCAGAATCTCGTTTAAACCACCATTTAGCTGGTTTATTTGGGGTTAGTTCTTTAGCTTGGACAGGTCACTTAGTTCACGTAGCTATTCCTGAATCTCGTGGAAAACATGTAGGTTGGGATAATTTCTTAACACAATTACCTCACCCACAAGGTTTAACCCCGTTTTGGACTGGAAATTGGGCTGTGTATGCTCAAAATCCTGATTCAGCAAGCCATATCTTTGGAACTTCTGAAGGTTCAGGTGAAGCTATTTTAACATTCTTAGGTGGCTTCCACCCTCAAACTCAAAGTCTTTGGTTAACAGATATGGCTCATCACCATTTAGCAATTGCTGTTATTTTCATTGTAGCTGGGCACATGTACCGTACAAATTTTGGAATTGGACACAGAATGTCTGCTATTTTAGATGCACACGTTGCGCCAAGTGGACGTTTAGGAGCTGGTCACAAAGGCTTATTTGAAACAGTAAATAACTCATTACACTTCCAATTAGGTTTAGCATTAGCTTCTGTAGGAACAATTTGTTCTTTAGTAGCACAACATATGTATTCTTTACCTCCATATGCATTTTTAGCAAATGATTTTACTACACAAGCTGCTTTATATACACATCACCAATATATTGCTGGATTTATTATGTGTGGTGCCTTTGCTCATGGTGCTATTTTCTGGATTCGTGATTACGATCCAGAACAAAATAAAGGAAACGTTCTTGCAAGAATGTTAGATCATAAAGAAGCTGTAATTTCACATTTAAGTTGGGTTTCTTTATTCTTAGGATTCCATACTTTAGGCCTTTATGTTCATAACGATGTGATGCAAGCTTTCGGGACTCCAGAAAAACAAATTCTAATTGAACCAGTTTTTGCACAATGGATTCAAGCAGCTCACGGAAAAGCTTTCTATGGCTTTGATTTATTACTATCATCTTCTTCAAGTTCTGCTTCATCTGCAAGTCAAACATTATGGCTTCCAGGTTGGTTAGATGCTATTAACAATAATCAAAACTCTTTATTCTTAACAATTGGTCCTGGTGACTTCTTAGTTCACCACGCTATTGCTTTAGGTTTACACACTACAACATTAATTCTTGTGAAAGGTGCTTTAGATGCACGTGGATCAAAATTAATGCCTGATAAAAAAGATTTTGGTTACAGTTTCCCTTGTGATGGACCAGGTCGTGGAGGAACTTGTGATATTTCTGCATACGATGCTTTTTATTTAGCTGTATTCTGGATGCTTAACACTATCGGTTGGGTAACTTTTTATTGGCATTGGAAGCATTTAACTTTATGGCAAGGAAACGTATCTCAATTTGATGAATCTTCAACTTATTTAATGGGTTGGTTACGTGATTATTTATGGTTAAACTCATCACAATTAATTAATGGATATAACCCATTTGGTATGAACAGTTTATCAGTTTGGGCTTGGATGTTCTTAGCAGGTCACCTTGTATATGCTACAGGTTTCATGTTCTTAATCTCTTGGAGAGGTTACTGGCAAGAATTAATCGAAACATTAGTTTGGGCACATGAAAAAACTCCTCTTGCTAATTTAGTTTATTGGAAAGACAAACCAGTTGCATTATCAATTGTACAAGCTCGTCTTGTAGGTTTAGCACACTTCTCAGTTGGTTATGTATTTACATATGCAGCTTTTGTTATTGCTTCTACATCAGGAAAATTTGGATAAAATGTCCATATTTTTAAACTTTTCTTTTTAGTTTTAGAAAAGTTGTATTTTTATTGATCAAATGAAAATTTCAAGAAATAAAAATACAACTTTTCTATTATTTGAATTTTTTCCTGGTTACTGTCTACAACCAGGTACTATCAATAAGACAATCAAAAGTTTTGTTCAAATTCATGCTCAAAAAATTTTTTTTATGCGCTTTAAAAATGAAAAAAAAAATTTTTTGAGCGTAAAATTTTGAAAGCGCACAAAAATTGAGTCAATACTTATTTTTTTAAAAAAAACATAAAGAATACTCCTTCAAAAAACACAACACAAAATTTTCAAAAAAAATTTTTTTGATTTTTTATGTACTTTTTGATAAATTTTACGCATGCTGCTTTTTTTTTTGCTTTGCAAAAAAAAAGTCAAAATACTTTTTTTATTTTGACTTTTTTTTTGCTTTGCAAAAAAAAAAGAAAAAAATCTCAAAAAATCACAATATTATAAATAGAAAAAAAAATCTTGTTTTTTAAAGATTTATAATTTTTTTTGTGTTTTAAATTTTGAATTCAAGAATTCTAAAAAGATTCCAAAGAATTTTCATAAAAAAAAGTGTTTTCAACTCTCTTGAAAAAAAAATAAAACTTTTCAAAAAAAAGAAAACTCAAAATTCATAAAAAGTTCTGCAAAAATCAACTTTGTCTTTTAAAGAGTAGAAAAAAACTTGGGGAAATTTTAAAACTATTAAAAATAAAAACTGAAAGGAAAGATAGAGTCTTTTTATGAGAATAGGTTTGTTGAATTTTCACAAATTTTTTTTCAGTTTGGAGAAATCATTTGTTTTTTGATAACAATTTTTCAGTTTGGAGAAATCATTTGTTTTTCGATAGCAATTTTTCTGTTTGTTTGTTCTATATTTGGGTACTTTGTATTTTATTTTGAAAACTCAGTTTTTTTATTTTTTTTTTGCTTTGCTTTTACTTTTTTTTTTGCAACGCAAAAAAAAAGGCGAAGCACATTGCTTTGCAAAAAAAAAGTAAAGCAATGTGCTTCGCACGTAAAAATAAAAAAAAGCCTGTTGGTTCTAACGAACAGTCTTTTCCTTATCTGGAAAAAAAAAGGAAGAGCAACTTTTTTTATTACTTAAAAAAAAAATAAAAGGAAAAATACAAAAAATAAAGAAAGGGGGGGGTATAAAAAAAATTGTGAAAAACATACATTTACCCGCATTGCTTTTACTTTTTTTTTTGCAACGCAAAAAAAAAGGCGAAGCGCATTGCTTTGCTTTTTTTTTTGCGTTGCAAAAAAAAAGTAAAAAAATGAAAAACTTCAAGATTTCAAAAATTTTGAAATGAAGACTCTCAAATTCAAAAACTTTCAGGAAATTTTTCTTTATTTTGAATCTATGAATATTTTAGAGATTGAAAATTTTTTTGGAAATTCTTCTTTCTTTTTATTATTTCTTTCCATGATTTCTTATTGGATTCAAGTTGCATTTAGTCTAAAAACAATAAATTTTGGACGTTTTCTAATGATTGCTGCAAATTTTTATCTTTTAAGTTTATTAATTTTACGTTGGAAAGAATCAGGACATTTTCCTTTAAGCAATTTATATGAATCATTAATGTTTTTATCATGGAGTTTATCTACCTTTCATTTAATTTTAGAAAATATTGAATCAAATCAAGAAAATGTGTTCAAGGTTGAAAATTTTTTTCTTTTTATTTCAAACAAAAGAAATCAGGATGAAAAAAATTTAAATACAAATGAAATCAAACAACCATTTTTAGGTGCTTTAACTTCTCCTACAGCTCTTTTTACAAATGCTTTTGCAACATTCAGTTTACCTAGCGAAATGCAACATTCTTCTGCATTGGTTCCAGCATTACAATCAAATTGGTTAATGATGCATGTAACTGTTATGATTTTAAGTTATTCTGCTTTAATTTGTGGTTCACTTCTTTCAATTGCATTTTTAATTTTTACAAAAAATTTAGATCTAGATCTAAATGAAAATGAATCTTCTTCAAAAGCTCTTTCTTCTGAAAATTTGTTATCAATCTTTCCGAATTCAAATTTCGAAAAAACTGAATTTTTTGCTTCAGCTTCAGGATTGACAAAACCAATGAAAGTCACTCCATCTTTTTTTGATGGAACTCCGCAACTTCATTCAACAAATGAACTTGTGTTGGATAAAGTTCAAACTGGTTTAAATCAAAATGAACTGAATTCTGAAAGAGAATTTTCTTTAACAAAACCTTTCAAAAAAAAATTTGCAGAAAATTTGGATAATTTAAGCTATCGTATTTTAGGAATTGGTTTTCCATTTTTAACTATTGGAATTTTATCTGGTGCAGTATGGGCAAATGAAGCTTGGGGGTCATATTGGAGTTGGGATCCAAAAGAAACTTGGGCCTTAGCAACTTGGTTTGTTTTTGCCATCTATTTGCATACACGTTTAACAAAAGGCTGGCGTGGAAAAAAACCAGCTTTAATTGCTTCTTTAGGTTTTGTTGTAGTTTGGATTTGTTTTCTTGGTGTAAATTTATTAGGGGAAGGTTTACACAGTTATGGTTTTTTTAAATAAAAAAGCATTTCACGTGCCCTGCTTTTTTTTTTGCTTTGCTTTTTTTTTTGCTTTGCAAAAAAAAACTAAAAAAAGTCGAAAAAGGAAAAAATTTTTTTTAGCGTAATTGTTCTACTTTAAAAAATAAAGTAATAGTTTGAAATTTATAAATAAAAACAAGGACATATTTGTTTTTCAAAAGAATTTTAAATAATAAATTTGTTTTCCAAAAAAGGTTCTTTTTAAAAGAAATTTGTAAAAAATCAAAAGAAAAAATTTTTGGATTCTGCTGTTCCCCCTTGTTTTTTGCTTTTTCCAATAGGTAAAAAGCTGCTGGTCAGAACTAGCAGGTAAAGCAAAAAAATAAAGGGAGAGAGAAGTAGGGACTCTCACCTTCTGCCTTCTTTTTTTTGTTTGTCCCTGCCAAGGTGAAAAGCAAAAAAAACAAAAGGAGGATGAAGGAAGGGCAAAGCCCCCTTTTTACAAAAGTCTCCAGCAAAAAAATAGAAAAAGAGAATTTCTTTAAACAGCTGATTTTTTTGACAAATAAAAACATAAGAGGTCTAGAATATTTCAATTATTTAATCTTTCGTTTTAAATAAATAAAAACAAAAGTTTCAATGCGCTTTAAAAATTTTACGCTAAAAAAATTAAAAAAAAAAATTTTTAAAGCGCATAAAAAAAATTTTTTGAGTGTAAGATTAAAAAAATGAAATCAAAAAATTCTTCAAGCCTCTTCTTGAAATTCGACTCTTGCAAAGCAAGAATAATTTTAATTTTATGACATCAGTTCTTCAAATTGCATTATTAGCATTAATTGCTGTTTCTTTTGCTTTAGTAGTTGGTGTACCTGTAGTTTTTGCTACACCAAACGGATGGTCAGAAAACAAAGGGATTGTTTTCTCTGGCTTAAGCTTATGGCTTCTTTTAGTTTTTGCAGTTGGTATTTTTAATTCATTTGTTATTTAATAAAAATAAAGAAGGAAGTCTTTCATCAAAAAGATGGAAGACTTCCTTCTTTTTTTTATTAAATAAAGTTCACAGAAAAACATTTTTGTGGAACAAAATTCATCCAATCTAATTTTTTTAGATTGGTTTAAATTTCTAAAAGAAATCTAAACTTAGCTTCATAAAAAAGCTTGCAAAGAAAGCAGTCACTTTTTCATTTTAAAAGTGACTAAAAAAATTTTTTTTTGAAAAGAACAAATTTTGAGTTTTTTCTGTGGTTTAGTCAAAATTCTTTTTTTTTGAAAATTCAGTCTTTGTTTTAATAAAAAAACAATGAAAGAAAGAACAATCACAGAAATAAAGACAAAAATTTCTCCTTCTTCCAAAAAAAAAAACTAAAAGAAATCAAAATTTTTGTGAAAAATAATTAGATGTTTAAAACACAAGAAAATAAAATTTTCTTGTTTTAAAAAAAAAAGAGAATTTTACGCTAAAAAAATTTTTTTTATGCGCAGTGCGCTTTAAAATTTTTAAAGCGCATTCATTTTTTTTCCAAAAAGGTTCAGAAATAACTGATTTTTTTAAAAAGCAATTTTTTCGTCTTTTTGACTTTTTTTAGATTAATATAAAGAGAAAGAGCTTAATCATTGCTTCAATTATTTTACGAAAGAACAAAAAACTTTTTTGTTTTTTCTTTTGTTTTTTTGAAAAAGTATGAAAAAACTTTAGAAAACATGTGTAAGTTTTTATTAAATAAAAAATTTTTTAATTTGGTTTTATTTTGTTCTTTAACTCCATTTTTGCTTTTTAATTTCTTTTTGTTTATAATCTTTGTTTTATCACTTTAAAATTATACTTCAAAATTTTTTCAAAATCTTTAAATTGAAAAAAAAAAGAAAAGGCTTTGCTTTTCTTTCTTGTTTTTTGACTTTTACCCGCTGTCTCTTCACCTCTCTTTATGCCTTTAGAGGACAAGAGAAGGGGCATAAAAAAAAGGCAAAACAAAAAACTAAAAGCAAATGGAAAAGGGTCAAAGCTCTAGTCAAAAGCTCTAGTCAAAAAGAAATTTTGACTTTTTTTTTGCTTTACAAAAAAAAAAAAGCAACGCACGTGAATTTGTTTTATTTTTTTAAAAACAGCAAAGATTAAGAAAATTTACGCTAAAAAAATTTTTTTTTTTAATTTTTAAAGCGCACCAAAAAATAAACATAAAGAAAAAAACTTTGTTTTCTCAAAACTTTTTCTTGTATGAATTTGATTTAATAAAGGCCAAATCTTTTTATGAAACAAAATTCTTTTTTGAAAGAAAAGTAAAAAAGAAAACAAAATTAAAAAATTTTTCTAAAAAAAATTTATGGAAGTTAATATCTTTGGATTAACAGCAACAGCATTATTTATTATTATTCCTACTTCGTTTCTTCTTATTTTATATGTAAAAACAGCTTCAAATCAATCTGCTTAATAACTCTTTTTAACATTTGTTCCATTCCTTTTTTCAATTCAATTCTTTTATTCAAAATAAAAGCAAAGAATTAAAAAAAGGAATGGAACAATAAATCTTCCAGCTGATTTGTTCATATTTTTCTTAGTGTTTTCTATATCTTTTTTATTTTATTTACTGGCAATTGGTAATCCTAGTAAGCAGTATAAAAAAAATAAATTTTCTGTTTTTGTTTCTTCTGCTCTACTTTATTTTGAATTCGCTTTTCTTTTTTTATGCTTTTTTTACAATAAAAAAATGATAAAACTTGCTTTTCTTTGAATTTCAAGATAGAATAAATATTAATAAACAAAAAAACTTAGAATTTTGAATAAAAAAAAATTTTTCTATTTGTAATTTTTAATGCAAAGGGCATGTAGCTCAGTGGACTAGAGCATGTGGCTACGAACCATAGAGTCGGGGGTTCGAATCCCTCCTTGCTCATTTATAAGAATTGTTGATGGTTTTTTAAGTCAGTTATAGCAACTTCTATTTAAAAATTCTTTTTTTAGGTTTTGACCTAAAAAAAGAATTTTTAAATAGAAGTTGCTATTTTTTTATTTCTATTGTAAAATAGAAATAATCTTTAGGCCCATAACTCAGTTGGTAGAGTGATTGCCTTACAAGCAATAGGTCATCGGTTCAAGTCCGGTTGGGCCTATAAATCTTTTCAATCAAAAATTCTAAAAATACATGTGTTCAAAGGCTTGGTTCTAGCAACCTAAACAACAAAGTTGATTAAAGATTATTTTACTTTTACTTTTTTTTTTACAACACAAAAAAAAAAGGCGAAGCGCCTTGCTTTTTTTTTGAAGAAAAAAAAAGTGCAAAAAAAAAGGTGCTGCGCATTGTTTGAATTCTTGTAAAACTCACTTCTGTTTTCAGTTTCAAAAAGAAATTTGCTTCTTTTGCTTTTTTGAACTTTTTTTCTTTTACTTTTTATTTTTTTTTTGCAAAAAAAAAATAAAAAGTAAAAGAAAAAACAAGTGGTCAGACTGAATTTTTTTTACTTTCGTTTATACAAATAAATTTTGCTTGAAATTTGTGAGTAGTTCAATAAAAGTTTTTTTATTTATAAATTTTTGGTAAAGTAAAATTACTTGGAAAATTGGCTTATACAGAACAAACTCTAAATTATTTATTCATTTTATGGCACGCGCAAAATTTGAACGTTTAAAACCGCACGTAAATATTGGTACTATTGGTCACGTAGACCATGGAAAAACAACTTTAACAGCAGCTATTACTATGGCTTTAGCAGCACAAGGTGGTGCTACTGGTAAAAAATATGATGAAATCGATTCTGCTCCAGAAGAAAAAGCTCGTGGTATTACTATTAATACTGCACATGTAGAATACGAAACTGGAAATCGTCACTATGCTCATGTAGATTGTCCAGGTCACGCAGACTATGTTAAAAATATGATTACAGGTGCTGCACAAATGGATGGTGCAATTTTAGTAGTATCAGGTGCTGATGGTCCAATGCCACAAACAAAAGAACACATCTTATTAGCAAAACAAGTTGGTGTACCAAACATGGTAGTGTTTTTAAACAAAGAAGATCAAGTTGATGATCCTGAATTATTAGAATTAGTTGAATTAGAAGTTCGTGAAACATTAGATAAGTATGAATTCCCAGGAGATGAAATTCCAATTGTAAGTGGTTCAGCTTTATTAGCTTTAGAAGCTTTAGTTGAAAATCCTAAAATTCAACGTGGTGAAAACAAATGGGTGGATAAAATCTTTGATTTAATGGATAGAGTTGATGAATATATTCCAACACCAGATCGTGAAACTGATAAGCCTTTCTTATTAGCTGTAGAAGATGTTTTATCTATTACAGGTCGTGGAACAGTAGCAACAGGACGTGTTGAAAGAGGAACTTTAAAAGTAGGTGAAAACGTTGAACTAATTGGATTAAAAGACACAAAAGCAACAGTTGTTACAGGTCTTGAAATGTTCAAAAAAACATTAGATGAAACAATGGCTGGTGATAATGTTGGTGTACTTTTACGTGGTATTCAAAAAAAAGATGTGGAGCGTGGAATGGTTTTAGCAAAACCAGGTTCAATTACTCCTCATACAAAATTTGAAGCACAAGTTTATGTTTTAACAAAAGAAGAAGGTGGTCGTCATTCACCATTTTTAGTGGGATATCAACCACAATTCTTTATTCGTACTACAGATGTTACTGGAAAAATTGTGAGCTTTACTCACATTCAAATGAAAAACCCTTCATCAGTTGCTGAAGAACATTCAAATAAAATGGCTATGCCTGGTGACCGTATTGAAGTTACTGTTCAATTAATTTATCCAGTAGCTGTTGAAAAAGGTATGCGTTTTGCAATTCGTGAAGGTGGTCGTACAGTAGGTGCTGGTGTAGTTACAAATATTCTAGAACAATAATATTTTTTGTCTGTTTTAAACATTTTTAATGAAATGTCTAAAACAGATAAAAAATAACAAAAAAAAGATTTTTTTTTGGTTTTTTTTGTTTTGCTTTCCCTTGCCTTATCCCCCTTTGGTTTTTTTTCCTTTTGCTTTTTTGCTTTAGAAAAAAGTTCACAAAAAAAATAAGGGACAGGGGATTAAAAAGCAAAGCAAAAAAAAATAAAAAAAAACAAAAAGCTTCCCTTTCTCCTCATTTTTTTACTTTTTTTTTGCTTTGCTTTTTTTTACTTTTTTGCTTTTTAAAAAAAAGTAAAAAAAAGCAAAGCAATGCGCTTCGCCTTTTTTTTTGCGTTGCAAAAAAAAAAGTAAAAACGTAGCAATGCGCTTCGCTTTTTTTTTTGCATTGCAAGGCGCTTTGCGCGTACAAGTAAGACCAACAGGGGACAAGGGATAAAAAACCAAAGCAATGCACTTTAAAAATTTTTTTAGCGCATAAAAAAAATTTTTTTAGCATAAAATAAAAAACCAAAGAGGAATAAGATGAGGGAAAGCAAAGCAAAAAAAACTGGAAGCCCCCTATTGATAAAAGCAAAAAAAAATGAAAAATTTATTGTTTTTCTGTACGAGAAAAACAATAAATTTTTTTATTTTGTCTTTCATAACTTCTTTGAAATTTGAACACACCAATTTTAAAAGCTTTTACGCGTTCAATATATGAATATATTGCTTTTTTTTACAAAAATAAATATAATATAATATATTGAATAAAATAAAGACAAATAAAAAAAAAAATTCATTCAATGCGCAGCGTGTGGAAAATTTTCACTTTTTTTTTGCTTTGCTTTTTTTTTTGCTTTGCAAAAAAAAAGTAAAAAAAAGCAATGCACGTAAAATTGGAATTCTCTATCTTTTAATTAAAAAAGATTCAATTAAAAAAAACTCTTTAAAAAATACAAATTGTAAAATTCCGAAGTGAAGATTTAAATGATTCAAAGACGGGATGTAGCGCAGCTTGGTAGCGCATATGCTTTGGGAGCATGGTGTCGCAGGTTCGAATCCTGTCATCCCGATAATACCTCTATAAAAGATTCTTTGTCTTTAGAAATAAAGACAAAGACATGAACAAAAAAAACTTTTCAAAAAAAAATTAAGGTAAGTGTTTGAACAATATCTTGGAATTTTGGCAAAGTCAATTTTCAATAAAACTCCAATTTTTTTTTTCTTTGAAAAAATTGAAAGTTTTAAACTTTTTTATTTTTTTTTTATTTTGCAAAATAAAACAAAAAGACTGTTGGTAATAAAAAATAGCTTTTTGCTTTCCATTTTTTGGTTTTATTTTTTTTTTTACAACGCAAAAAAAAAGGCGAAACAAAAAAAAAAGTAAAAAAAAAAATAAGGAAAAAGCAAAAAAAAATGCAAGGCTCTATGTTTTTTTAATACTTTTCTTGTTAGCTATCATCAACAGTGTTCTGGACTTGGGATAAGCTCCACCCCTTCAGTTTTTTTCAAAACAAAAAAAACTGGAAGCCTCCTATGGGTAAAAGCAAAAAAACCAAAGGGGGAAGGGGTAGAACCTCTCTTTTGTTTTTCTTTTTTTTTTGCTTTGCAAAAAAAAGTAAAAACAAAAGCAAGAAAAAATTTGAAAAAAACACCTAAAGCCATCTTTTTTGAATTGTTTTTAGCTTTTTATTTCAAAATTTCTCTCTTTTAGAAATTGAGTTTTGAACGTGTTGCTCCTGAGTTGAATTTTTGAATTTTTTACTGATGACTTATGCCTTTTTTTACTTTTTTATCCGGATCTCCTTTTGGAATATAGAGGATGAGGATAAAAAACAGCTCTTTCTTTGAGGAAAGCTTCCTTCCTCTATCGCCTTTTGGTTTTGTATTCCCTGTCTCCTTCCTCTTCTCTTATCCCCCTTTGGTTTTTTTTACTTTTTTTTGCTTTGCAAAAAAAAGTAAAAAAAACCAAAGGGGGATAAGAGAAGAGGAAGGAGACAGGGAATACAAAAAGAAGAGAGAAGGACAAAGCCTTCTATCGGAAAAAGAAAAAAAAAGAAGCAAGGAAAAATTCAAAAAAAAAATACGTTTTTGTTATAACAATTGAAAAAATTAAAGTAAGTTAAAATTCATCTATTTAGTTCTTTTTCAAAAAAATGAGCGATTTAAACACTAAAAACGTAGGAAAAATTTCACAAATTATTGGGCCTGTATTAGATATTGCTTTTGGTCAAGGTCAAGTTCCAAATATTTACAATGCTTTAACAATTAAAGCAAAAAATGCTGCAGGTTTAGAAATGAGTGTAACTTGTGAAGTTCAACAACTTTTAGGAGATAGTTGTGTACGTGCAGTAGCAATGAATCCAACTGATGGTTTAATGCGTGGTATGGAAGTATTAGATACAGGAAAACCATTAAACGTACCTGTTGGTAAAGCAACTTTAGGACGTATTTTTAACGTTTTAGGAGAACCGGTTGATAACTTAGGTCCAGTAAAAAATGAAGAAAGTCTTCCAATTCACCGTACAGCTCCTGCTTTCGTTGATTTAGATACTCGTCTTTCTATTTTTGAAACTGGTATTAAAGTTGTAGATTTATTAGCTCCTTATCGTCGTGGTGGAAAAATTGGTTTATTTGGTGGTGCTGGTGTAGGAAAAACAGTATTAATTATGGAATTAATTAATAACATTGCAAAAGCACATGGTGGGGTTTCTGTATTTGCTGGTGTTGGAGAACGTACTCGTGAAGGGAATGACTTATACACTGAAATGAAAGAATCAGGTGTTATTGTTGAAAAAAATTTAGCTGATTCAAAAGTAGCATTAGTATACGGACAAATGAATGAACCACCAGGGGCACGTATGCGTGTTGCTTTAACTGCTTTAACAATGGCTGAATATTTCAGAGATGTTAACAAACAAGACGTATTATTCTTTATTGATAACATTTTCCGATTTGTACAAGCTGGTGCTGAAGTTTCTGCTTTATTAGGACGTATGCCTTCAGCTGTAGGTTACCAACCAACTTTAGCAACAGAAATGGGTGCTTTACAAGAACGTATTACTTCAACAAAAGATGGTTCAATTACATCAATTCAAGCTGTTTATGTTCCTGCAGATGACCTTACTGACCCTGCTCCTGCTACTACATTCGCACACTTAGATGCTACTACAGTATTATCACGTGGATTAGCTTCAAAAGGTATTTACCCTGCTGTAGACCCATTAGATTCAACTTCTACAATGTTACAACCTTGGATTTTAGGAGAAAAACACTACGGTTGTGCTCAAAGTGTGAAAAGAACATTACAACGTTACAAAGAATTACAAGATATTATTGCAATTTTAGGTTTAGATGAACTATCTGAAGAAGATAGACTTGTAGTTGCTCGTGCTCGTAAAATTGAACGTTTCTTATCACAACCATTCTTTGTAGCTGAAGTATTCACAGGATCTCCTGGTAAATACGTAAGTTTAGCTGAAACAATTGAAGGATTTAACAAAATTTTATCAGGTGAATTAGATGATTTACCAGAACAAGCTTTCTATTTAGTAGGAAACATTAATGAAGCTTTAACAAAAGCTGCTTCTATGAAATAATTTTTGTTCCTAAGGGCAAAACCTTTTCCTCTTTATCACCCTTATTTTTTTACTTTTTTACTTTTTTTTGCTTTGCAAAAAAAAGTAAAAAAGTAAAAAAAATAAAAAAAAAACAAAACCTTCAAAAAGCGAAGTTTTCATGCAATGAAAACTTCTTTTATTTCTTTAAAGTGGTGAAAACAAAAAGCTGAAAAAACAAGCATCCTTTTTTGTAAAAATTCATGCGCGCTGCTTTTTTTTACTTTTTTTACTTTTTTTACTTTTTTTTTGCAAAGCAAAAAAAAAAGCAAAGCAAAAAAAAAAGCAAAGCAAAAAAAAAAGCAAAGCAAAAAAAAAGTCAAAATTTCATTTTTTGTCTTTGAACATATGTTGCTTTTGGCTTTTTTTTTCTTTAGGAAAGAAAAAGCAGTTTGTCAATAAACTAAGATAACTAAACAGACAAAAAACTCAAAAAAAAATAGAAAAATTAAAAAGAAAAAATTTTCTTTTTCCTTTTAATATCAAAAAAGATATTAAAATTTCGCGAATAAAAAACTTTAAAAAAAGGAAAAGATCAAAAAAAAAGCCAGACTTTCAAAATAAATATTTTTTATTAGTATTATGAATAATCAATCGTTTAACAATTTTTCTCAAGTCAATTCAAATTCTTCATTTTTAGCAGATCAAACAAAAAATGCTCAAAATAACAATTTAGAAATGACAAATGGTACAAATTCTCCTTCGTCTTTTTCAAAACAATCTCCACAAAAAAAACAAAGTTTTAGCGGAAATGCAAACTTTGCAAAAGGAAATTCTGCACGAAAATCAAATGTGAGTAGACGTAAGGTTTTATCAGTTGCTCAGATTTTAGCACGTGTAAACCAAAAAAAACAACGTAAATTAGAACAAAAAAAACGTAAAAAACCATTAAAACCAATTATTCCACCTAAATCATTTATTCTTCTTTTTAAAGATAAACCAGAAAAATATGTGTATAATCGTCGTATTATTGATTATAAACATTGTGGGTTATTACAACGTTATATTGGTTTAGGAGGAAAAATTTTACCTCGTCGACAAACAAAATTAACAGCAAAACAACAACGTTATGTAGCAAAGACAATCAAAAGTGCTCGAATTATGGGATTATTACCTTTTGTTACAAAAGAAAGAAGTTTTTTTAGATAATTTTTGTTGATATTTTTGGAATGACACCAGTCTCTAAGAAATTTTAAAAATAGCAATAAAATTTCTTTAGCAAAAAGGTTGCATACCGAACTTTAGCCCTTTTTAAACTTTTTATTTTTTAGTGCTTTTCTCCTCCCTCTTTAGTTTTTTTTTATCTCCCTTCTCCCAAAGGGAGAAGGGAGATAGGGGAAAGGGAAATAAAAAATAAAGAAAAATCAAAAAAACAAGCAAAGGTCTCCAGCAAAAAACAAAAAAAATGAGTTGGAAAACTCCCAATTCTTTTTGCTGACTTTGAAAAAAAAAAGCAAATAGAAAAAAAATAGCCACTTGAACATAAAAATAAAATTTTTTCTTTTTTGTGGCTAAACAAAATGAAAAAAAACAGCTTTTTTATTTTGTCCCTTGAAATTTTTTTCACACTTTTTCGTTTAATGGTATTATAAAAAATTTTCTCCTTCTATTTTATGAGTAAAGTTTATGATTGGTTTGAAGAACGTTTAGAAATTCAATCTATTGCTGATGATATTACAAGTAAATATGTTCCACCACATGTAAATATTTTTTATTGTTTAGGTGGAATTACTTTTACATGTTTCTTAGTTCAAGTAGCTACTGGATTTGCAATGACGTTTTATTATCGTCCTACAGTAGCTGAAGCTTTTGCTTCAGTTCAATACATTATGACAGAAGTAAATTTTGGTTGGTTAATTCGTTCAATTCATCGTTGGTCAGCTAGTATGATGGTTCTTATGATGATTTTACACGTTTTCCGTGTCTATTTGACTGGTGGATTTAAAAAACCAAGAGAATCTACATGGATTAGTGGTGTTATTATGGCTGTATGTACTGTATCATTTGGTGTAACAGGTTATTCATTACCTTGGGACCAAATTGGATACTGGGCGGTTAAAATTGTAACAGGTGTTCCTGAAGCTATTCCTGTAGTAGGTGGACCTTTAGTTGAATTATTACGAGGTGGGGTAGGTGTTGGTCAAGCAACATTAACTCGTTTCTACAGTTTACATACTTTTGTTTTACCTTTATTAACAGCTGTATTTATGCTTGCTCACTTCTTAATGATTCGTAAACAAGGTATCTCTGGACCACTTTAAAAATTTTTCTAGTATTTTTTTTTAAATAATGGTTAATTTTTTTTTTATTCTAGCAGAAACTTTGATTTTTTTTTGCTATTTGCTCAAAATAATCAAAGTTTCTGCTACGAACATAAAAAAAAGAGTTTTCAGATACTTTCTAAATTTCCAGATTTTAAACAAATTCTGATTTTAAATGATTTCACTTTTTTTACTTTTTTTTTGCAAAGCAAAAAAAGCAAAGCAAAAAAAGCAAAGCAAAAAAAAAAGTAGCGCGCGTAAAAATATTAAAGTAATCAAATCATTTTGATCTTTTTTGAGAATTCATTGAATTTGATTTGTTTAAAATAATTGAAAACACCGTTGGCCGAGCGGATTAGGCAATCGACTCATAATCGTTTTTAGATAGGTTCAACTCCTATACGGTGTACTTTTCTTTTTTCCTTTTCTCCAAAAAGAAAGAGGCTACTTTTTTTTCTTCATTCAGATACCACAAGGAAAAAAAGATAGTCTAAAAAAATTTTTATATTCAAATAAAAAAATAAAGAGAAATAGAAAAATTGAACCTTTCAAAAAACTTTGAATTATCAAATTTCAGAATTTTCACTTTTTTTTTGCAAAGCAAAAAAAAGCAGTGCGCGTAAATTTATGGCTTTGATTTTTTTTATTGAAATTCACACTTTTTGATATTCTCTAAAAGAAGTTGATTTTTTTCTCAGAAAATGATATTTTATTAAGTAAGCCCAGAATTTTCTTTTTAGAAAAAATCGATCATGTCAGGACTGTTAAAGTAGCAGCATAAAATTTTTTTTTATAGAGAGAATTCTTGGGTGACATGGGACGTCGCCAAGTGGTAAGGCAGCGGTTTTTGGTACCGATATTCGTAGGTTCGAATCCTTCCGTCCCAGAATTTTTCCTAATTTTTTGAAGATTCAGAGTGTGCTGAGAATAAAGAAATAGAAGTTTTCTTTTAGAATTTTCTTCTAATTTTTTTTTTTTATTTTTACTTTTTATTTTTTTTTTTTTGCTTTGCAAAAAAAATTTTTGACTTTTTTTTTGCAAAGCAAAAAAAAAGCAGCGCGTAAAATTTTTTTTTAAAATTTCAATTTTAGACAAATTGGAATTTTTTTTTTTTTGAGTGAAATTTTCACTCTTTTTTTTAGAACTCAACATTTTCAAATTTTTTTTTTGAAAAAAAAAATTGCTTGGTAGCTCCAGCTAGAAAACGCTTACAAAAAAAAGGAAAAAAATTATTTTTTCTTTTTTTTTTTTTAGAAAAAAAAGCTGTATATTGCTCTTTTTTCAAGTTTAGAAAAATTTTTTTATGTTTTTCAAATTCTAAAAAAAAAGAAATTTTTGAAAACGAAAAAACAAAATTCAATAAAAAAAATAGAAAATTTTTACGCTAAAAAAAAATTTTTTTAAAATTTTTAAAACGCATAAAAAAAATTTTTAAAGCGCATGAAAAAGAACTTCCAATTTGGAAAAATAAGAAAAAACATGAAAAATTTTGAAAAACAAAACTTTCAAAAAGAAAATTTGAACCCTTCTTTTTTAATAAAAAGGAAAATCTTTTCTGGCAATGTTTCAATACGTTTATTGAAATATGATTTTTTTGAAAAAAGTCTACACAAACAAAACTTTCCAATGAAAAAGTCTGAACTTTTCATTGGAGTTGCAGACCAAGCACCTCAAATTTCCTCTTTTGATCAAAATTCAAAATTCACACCAAATTTGATGAAAAAAAAATTATTGAATGGATATTCAAAAATTCATGAATTGAAATTAGTGACCATTGAATTAGCCTCACCAGAAAAAATTAAAGCCTGGGCTGAAAAAGAATTACCAAATGGAAAAATTTTTGGTGAAGTTACAAATGCCAATACCTTTCATTATCGAACTTTTAAACCCAGCAAAGGAGGTTTATTTTGTGAACGTATTTTTGGACCACTTAAAGATTTTGAATGTGCATGTGGAAAACGACAAAGACCAAGTGCACTCGAATCAAGAAAAATTTTAGAACACCAACAAACTTCTCGTTATTTTTGTCCAAATTGTGATGTAGAATATACTTGGTCAATTATTCGTCGTTATCAATTAGGCTATATCAAATTAAATGCACCTGTAACACATCTTTGGTATTTTAAAACGAATCCAAGTTATCTAAGTATTTTATTTGATATCAAGAGAAAGCATTTAGAATCAATTATTTATTGTACTGAAACAATCACAATTGAAAATACCTGGAAATATTCTCAACAAACTTCAATTTTAAACCCTTCACCAAAAGATTTATATTTAACATGGCAAAAATTTTTCACGCTGGAAGACCAATTACAAAAATATAAACGAATCTATCAAAATAAACACGAACAACAAAAGCAAAAAAAAATAGTCTTTCGAAATTTTTCAATCACTCAAAATAAAATTTGCCAACAAATAAATTGGAAAAATTTTGGTCAACAAACTGTTGAAAAAAATAGAAAAAATTCACTTTTTTCACCCAATTTTCAAAATATTGAAAATATTGAAGCTCTTGGATCAAAAACAAAAAGTCATATTTTTCAAAATATTTCAATGCAAAAACAAAAAAAATTTGTAACCTGTTTATTTGAAGAAATTTGGAAAAGATTTGTTCAAAAAAGTTATAAAAATGCTTTCGTTTTTTTGAATTCACAAGAGAGTTTTTCTGAACATTTTTTTCAAAATATGTATAGAGTTTCGAACATTTTTTTATTTTCATCAAAAAAAACTCAAAAATTTTTGAATTTTGGTCAGGTCTTCATCTTTGGTCATACAGAATCTTTGAAAAAAACAATTTTGAAATTGAAAAACCAACAAAAATCATTGAACTCTCTTCCGAGTGACCTCACAACTCAATTTCTTGAGCAAAAATCTTTAAAAGCTGAAGATGCTTTAAAAACGAAAAAACAATATTGGAAATCATTCTTTTTTCTTTTAGAATTTGCTCGTTTTTTTCTTCACCAAAAAAATACAAAAATAAAAAACTTCAATTCAATTTCTAAAAAAGATTTTCTTTTTTTAGTAAATATCATTCCTTTTTTAAAAGGAATTTTTCTTTTTCAAAATTTACAATTTCTCAAAAAAACTTCAAAAAAAATTCATTCTTTATTAATTCAAAATCTTTCGAAAAAAAACAACTCTTCTAAAAAGAGAAAATTTTTTAAAAAAAGTTTGTTGAATGAAAAAAGTTTCTTGAAATTGCAAAATCAATGTGAAGAAAACAAAGTTTTTCTTTTTGAATCAAATTTTTCTCCATTTCAGCTTTTTTTTCAAAAAACTGTTGAAAATGGAACTCACAAACTTTTAGAACCAATGTGTCCAGTTCAATACGCAGCACGCGTAAAATTCAAAAAAACACTCTTTTTCAGTGAAAATACAAATTTTTCACACAAAATTTCCTCAATCTTTTCATTTCGTGATTTTTATGAAGGCAATCAAACACCTCGATCAAGTATTTTCAATCAACTTTTTTATATGTCATTGAATTTTGGGAAGATTTTATCTTTTTTAAAATCTTATTATGAAATTGATTTTTGTTCACTTGTTCAAAAAAATTCTTTTGATTTTGAAAACAATTTTACGCGCGTTGCGCAGAAAAAGAATCTTTCAAAAAATGAATTTGAGATAATTTCTGCAAAAAGTTCAGAAGTTTTTTTCAATCAATCAAAATTGTTTTCTATGTATGAAAACGTTTTTTTTGACTCTTTTTCTTTCTTTTTTCATTTTTTAAAATTTTATCAATTTTCAATCTTCAATATGAACTTTTCTATTTGTTCAAAATTTTACGCGCGTTGCACATGCAATTCACAAAAAACCAAATCTTTTTATTCTCAAAATTTTAGAGTTCAAGAAGCTTTATTTTTTAGTTTAAAATATATGCCTTTTCTTTTCTTTGTTTCTGAACATGAACAAAAACAAATTTCAACGGAGAATACACTTGAAAATTCTAGATTTGAAATTTTGCCTGAACAGAATTCTTTTTTAATAACTCAAAAACAAAAAAGTAAAAGACAGTTTGAAATTTTTATTTCAAATAAACCTTTGCTTTCAAGAATAACCTTTCATCAAAGAAAAAAACAAATCCAAAATGAAAAAGTTCAAAAATTTTTTGATTTTGATTCAGTTGCTGAGGATTTTGAATTAAAGCTTTATTTTAAAAAAAAATCAAAACTTTTTTCTCAAAAAGTTTCAACTTCTCTCCTTCAATTAACTCAAGTCCAAAAAAAATCAAAAGAACCTTTTCTTTACAAAATAATTAAACCAAAAAATCAAAAAAAAAAAAGATCAAAAAATTTCAATGTTTTTCTTTCTGCAAAATCAAAAGCAAAACAGCCAACACAAGAAAAACACCAAAAAACTGAAAGAAGTCATTTTTTACAAAATAGCATTTTAACAATAGCTTACAATTATCCATGGAATAATGATGCTGATTGGAAATATTTTGTTTATTATAACTCTTTATTTTTTTATGAATTTGAAGATAGTGCTATTTTTCTTTATCGATCATTATCTCCAATAAAAGGTGCAAAAAACAATCAAGCTTTCATGCTTTCAGAAGCAAATTCCATGTCACCAAAATTTGGCGAGTCTTTTTCATCTTTTTTATCATGGTCAATTGATGATTTGCCGAAAAATTTTTTTGTTGGCGCTGGAATTCTCAAGAAATTATTAACAGAATATACTTCTTCAGAATTACGAAAAATGACAAAACAACATCAGATTTTACTTCCAAAAATCAATCAAATGCTTCGTTTTTTAAAGCAAAATGCAAAAACAAAAAAAGATTCTGTGCGCAGCGCGCGTAAAATTCAAAAATATTTCCACAAACGAGAACAAATTATTCGTAGGTTAAAATTTCTAAGAAAATTTTCACGAAGAAATTCAAATCCAACTTTTATGATTTTAAAAAATCTTCCAGTGTTACCACCAGATTTAAGACCTATTTTAAAATTACAAAATCAAATTGCTGCATCAGATTTAAATAGATTTTATCAAAGAATTATTTATAGAAATGATAGATTGAAAAAATTTGCAAAAGATTCAGCAACAAATCAATCTTTTGAAATTAAATATGCTCAAAGATTACTTCAAGAAGCTGTTGATAATTTAATTCAAAATGGAAAAGGAAATGTCAAAGCAGAAACAAATTCTCGTGGACAACCATTAAAATCACTTTCAGAAATTTTAAAAGGAAAACAAGGACGTTTTCGTCAATATTTATTAGGAAAACGTGTAGATTATTCTGGTCGTTCTGTTATTGTTGTTGGACCTGAATTAAAACTCTATGAATGTGGTTTACCAAAAGAAATGGCTTTAGAATTATTTTTACCTTTTTTAATTCAATATATCTTACAAAATAAACTTGCCCAAACTGTTGTGGGTGCAAAAAATCTTTTAAAATCGGACTCCAATTTAACTCTACATTTATTACATAAAGTTATAAAAAATATTCCAATTTTATTAAACCGAGCTCCGACGCTTCACCGTTTAGGTTTCCAAGCATTTCTTCCAAAATTAATTGAAGGTCGAGCAATTTTATTACATCCAATGGTTTGTCCAGCTTTTAATGCAGATTTTGATGGTGACCAAATGGCTGTTCATATTCCATTAACTGTTGAAGCTCGAACAGAAGCATGGAAATTTATGCTTGCAACAAATAATTTAATGAATTCAGCAACTGGTGAAGCTATTATTTTACCTAGTCAAGATATGGTTCTTGGATGTTATTATTTAACTCTTGATTTCCAATCAAAATTTGGAGGAGTTCAACTCTCAAATTTCGTGCGCAGCGCGCATAAAAAACAAAATGCTTTATTTGGTTCTTCAGAACCAAACCGCAAACCAGAAGAAAAAAACTTCCAAGTTCATTTCCAGGATTTTCAAAAATTTATAATTCAAAACAAAGCATTTTTATTGTTTACAAATTTTCTTTCAGTAATAAATGCATATCAGCGTCAAGAAATTTCTTTACATACACCTGTTTGGGTTAAATGGAATTCAAATGTTGATTTTGGGAATGAACTGTCAAAACCAGTTGAACTTCGTCTTCAAATGAATGGATCTTGGGAAGAAATTCAACCAAAATATACCAATTTTTATAATTACAAAAATAAGCAATTGCATAAAGTAATACGAACTATGCCAGGACGTATTTTAATGAATTTCATGATTCAAGAATGTAGTATAGCGTAAATTTCACTTTTTTTTTGCTTTGCTTTTTTTTTTGCTTTGCAAAAAAAAAGTAAAAAAAAAGCAGCGCGCATAAAAAATTTCTTTTTTTTCTTTAAATTCTTTTTCAATTCTTTTAAAAAAATTACGAATTTTTCTTGAAAAAATTTCTATTTGTCTCTCCCCTTTGGTTTTACTTTTTTTTTTGCAACACAAAAAAAAGGCGAAGCGCATTGCTTTGCAAAAAAAAGTAAAGGAAAAAAAGCAAAGCAATGCGCTTTCAAAATTTTACGCTAAAAAAATTTTACGCTCAAAAAAAAAAGCAGCGCACGTAAAATTTTGAAAGCGCAGAAAAAAAATTTGAAAAGCGCAGAAAAAAAATTTTTTTAGCGTAAAATAAAAAGTTCAAAAAAAAACAAAGGGAGATAAGGGGGATGAGCATAAAAAAAGAAAAAAATAAGAGAAAAACAAAAAAAAACAAGGGATGAAGGGCAAAGCAACCTACCAATAAAAAATCTACAGTAAAAAAATCAATTCTTTTAGAAAGATTCAATTTTGTAAAAATTTGAAATTTATTTTCAAGAAGGATTTGAAATCTTTTTACTTCAATTTTCTCAGGTTTGAAACTTTTTTTTATTTAAAGAGAGAAAAAATCTCTAGAACAAATTTTTCAAAAAAACTCATCTTGAAAGATTGAAAGTTTCCAAAGTCAAAAAAAATCAATTTTTGTTTTTTTCAATTGAAAAAAACAAAAATTGATTTTTTTTGACTTTTTTACGAATAATTTTTTTTTTCCATTCCAAAAAATTTTAGTCATTCAAAGAAACAAAGACAAAAGCTTTGCGTTTTTTCAAACAACTTTGAATTTCATTGAGAAACAAATTTTTTTGAAGAATTAAAAATTTTTGAAATTTTTTAATTCTTATTTAATAAAAAAGTCTGAAAATTGAAAAATCAAACTTTTTTTCATAAAATTTTTTTTAAAACAAAGAACTCGAATTTTTTTAGTATCAAAATTCTACATTTTTCTTTGTTTTTTACTTTTCTTAATAGAGGTTCTGCTCTTGTTTTTTTTTTGGTTTTTTTTACTTTTTTTTCAAAGAAAAAAAGTAAAAAAAAGATAAACAAAATAAAAAGGAACAACATTTTTTCTTTTGTCAATTGACAAACAAATTTAGCCACTAGGCAAAAAAAAAACATTGTTCAAAAAAAAAGGCAAAATTTTTACAAATAAAATTTTCAAACTGAGTCAGTTTTTTTAATTTTGTGTTTGTGTATCTAATCCAGAAGTAGCACTATCACGGCTTTCTAAAAGTTTTTGTTGTTGACTATCATGATAGTCCCAGACTTTGTTTGTCATTTCAATAATTGATGACATAACCTCATTTGTTGCAATTTCATCTGCAAGTCCATAATAAATTGTTTCCATTGCAGTTAAATAGAAGTCACGATCTAAATCTCGTAAAATTTTATGACGAGGTCGATATGTTGATAAAGAATAAATTTCAGCAACATCTAAACGAATTTTTAAAATTTCTTGACTATCAATCCAAATATCAGAAGCTTGACCAGTTAAACCACCTTCAGGTTGGTGCATCATAACGTGACAACCCTCTGTTACATAGCGTTCCCCAATAGTTCCACCTGCTAATGCTAAAGAAGCTGCTGAAGCTGCTACTCCTAAAGCTAAAGTCATAGAACCTGCTTTAATAAATTGTAAAGCATCGTGAATTGTGATACCATTTCCAACAGAACCGCCAAATGAATTAATAACCATAAAAACTTTTTTCGATTCTTCTTCTTGTAAAGCTCTTTCTGTTTGTTTTCTATATGAATCACGATATTCTAAATAAGCAGCTTCTTTTGACATTTGATCTGGATTTAAATAGTCAAATGGTGTTTTTTGGTTTTTTCCAAATTTTGATGAAAAAAGATTTTCTTCAAAATAATCACGACGAAGTTGTCTTTGTGTAAAAGCTTTTTCAGATAATTGTTTCTGATGACTTGGAGTGTCAAAGAAATTTAATAAATCTTTATTTGCCACATCAGAAACAAATGAATCAATATTATTTTCGTGCGCAGCGCACGTAGAAAAAAGATTTGATTGTTTTTTTTGGAATTGTTCAAGTTTTTTCAGAAAATTTGATTTTTGAAAATTTTCATCAATTTGGAAATTTTGCGAATTTCCAGAAATTTTATTTGCTAATAAGCGAAAAGGAGAATAAATATCAAAATTTTGATTTGGATGAAAACTTCCTTGACTTGATTTTCCTTTTTGTGAAAATGAAGAGTTCAAATTTTTTCGATCTGAGGAATTCATTTGTTTAAACATCATCATTAATTTTGCTAATTCTGTGTCACTCATAGATTGATTTTGATTGATTGCATTTGATAATAAACCAGCATTATTTCCAGTAATATCTTTTGCTAATAATTCTGCTAAATAGAATAAATATGGTTCTTCAGAATAATCGAAAAACTGAGAATTCCAATTTAACCATTCTAAAGAAATTTTTTGTAAAGTATGTGTTTCAAGCATGTTATTTTCATCAATAGCTAACTCTTCTTCAGAAATCATTAAATCTTCAATTGAGCGTTCTTTTTTTTTTGCTGAAGCAGAGAATGGATTTGCTCCTAAAGAAGAAGGAGATTGCATCCCACCAGTTGCAGTTTTTCGTTGTGTTGTGGAACTTTTAAATAATCCACTATTTTCCATTTCTTTTTTTTCTAATTCTTTTGAACGATCTTCCATATGAATATTGATTAATAAACCACAAATTTGATTACAAAGTTCATCATCTAAATATTGCATTAAAAAAACCATACGTCTACGAAAGATAAAATTATAAATATCTGTCCATTGAGCAGGAAGTTCTTCCCCCCAACAATAAATAATTCTTGGTACACCAATTGGCATAAAAAAAAATTTTTCAAAAACTTGACATTGCATGTTCATAAATTTTACGCATAAAAAAATTTATGCACTAAAAAAATTTTTAAAGCGAATTAAAATCTTTTATTCCTTAAGGAATTTATTGTTTCAATAAAGATTCAAAATTGTCAAATGAATTTTGGGCGTGCTGCTTTTTTGACTTTTTTTTTGCTTTGCTTTTTTTTTTTGCTTTGCAAAAAAAAAGTAAAAAAAAGCAAAGCAAAAAAAAAGTCAAAACTAAACAAATAAGTAAAGAAAATTGCTTTCTTTAATTTTAAAGAAACTCTAGAAAAACTTTCCAAACTTTTTGGAAGTTGAACATTCATGTGTCGATATAAAAAAAAAATAACCAATTTACTCATTGTTTTTTTTTTGAAAAAAAAAACTTTTTAAATTTTTTTGTTCAAAAAAAAAATGCCTTCGGTCGGATTCGAACCGACACGCACAAGTGCACTGGTTCCTAAAACCAGGATGTCTACCAGTTCCATCACGAAGGCTTTGGAACAAAATTTTTTTGATGTTGTCTTACTCTTTTATTTTTAAAAGAAAAAGAATTTTTTGACTCTGAGTTTTTTAAAAAACTCAGACAAGAAGAATTTTTTGTTTAAATATTGTTTAAACAATTGTAAATCTATTTTATCATAATTTCATTATTTTGTCTATTTAAAAAAGAAGATAATGACTCGAAAAAAAATACAAAAAACAATGAACGAAAAGAATTTCATGCGCTGTTTTTTTTTTACTTTTTTTTTGCTTTGCTTTTTTTTTTGCTTTGCAAAAAAAAAGTAAAAAAAAGCAAAGCAAAAAAAAAGTAAAAAAAGTGAAAATGAAAATTCTCTTCGTTCACTATTTTTTCTTATTCACTAAATTGAAATTTTCGAATACCTTTATCAGTTTTCACTGAAATCATATCTTTTGAATGACATAAATAATTTGGAAGAAGAACTTTTCTGTTATTTACTTGAACTTTTCCTTGATTAATATATTCTAAAGCATTTGCCATATTTGGACTAATATTACGTTGAAATAAAACATATGCCAAAGTTCTTTCTAAACGTTTTTTATATGAACTCATTTTTTGAGAATATTCTTGTAAATTACGATTTACTAATTTTAATGAACTTTGTTTCATTGAAACAGAAATCACATCTTTTGGTTTGCACATATAGCTAGCAATATTGACTTTTTTGTTATTTACATGAATATGGCCATGACTGATTAATTGGCGAGCTGCACCGATAGTAGGTGCCATATTTAAACGAAAAACAATATTATCTAAACGCATTTCTAAAAGTTGTAATAATATTTGCCCAGTAGATTCTTTCATTTTTTTAGCTTGACGTACGTATTTTACTAATTGTTTTTCTGTAATTCCATAATTATAACGTAATCTTTGTTTTACTTTTAAACGGATTAAATAATCCGATTCACTTGAATCAAAAGGTCGACTCTTGAATAATTTTGTTAATCCATGTTGCCCTGGTGGAATAACTTTTCCTTGTAAAGCACCTCTCCCACGGAAAGATCTACGAAAAGGTTTTTTTCTTGTGAAACCTCTTAATTTTCCAATACGACGAATAATTCTTAAACGTGGTCCAATATATCTTGACATATAAAAAATATAAAAAAAGCTTTGATAATTTGATCTTTTTTACCCCCAGGGGAATTCGAATCCCCGTTTTCTCCGTGAAAGGGAGGTGTCCTAGGCCTCTAGACGATGGGGGCCTACTCATTTTTGAGTTAGAAGAATTCATATTTATTACAATTTATTTTGTAACAATATATATATATCAATTCTAAAAGAAATTGTCAATAAATTTGAAGTTTTTATTTATTTTTTTAAGAAAATAAAATACTCAAATAAAAATTCAAAAAGTATTGATTGTTCCAATTATGAACAATCAAAGTATCCAATCTTCCTTAAAAAGTTTTCTCTATTTTACGTGCGCTTTTTTTTTTTGCTTTGCTTTTTGCTTTACTTTTTTTTTGCTTTGCAAAAAAAAAGCAAAGCAAAAAAAAGTTAAATCCATTTCTATTTTGTGCATTTGAAAAAACCCCTTCACGCCCTGTAGGACTTGAACCCACGACATCAGGTTTTGGAAACCTGCGTTCTACCAACTGAACTAAGAGCGTTTTCTAAATTTATTTTATTTTTTCATAAAAAATAAAATAAGAATTGGAGCAAAAAAAAAATTTTACGCGCGCTGCTTTTTTTTTGCAAAGCAAAAAAAAAAGTAAAAAAGATTTTTTCACATATTTTCTCTATTATCACATTTTTTATGAAATTTGTCAACTTTCACTTCTTCACATAAAAAAAAAAGGATAAAAAAAATAAAAGCATTTTGCTTCTTTTTTTATTTTTGCTTCATTTATCCCCATTCCCCTTGTATTTTTTTGTTTTCCCTTCCTCTCTCCCTTCTTTTTTATGGTCTTTCCCATTATCCACCTTTGGTTTTTTTTTGCACTTTTTTTTTGCTTCGCTTCCCTTCTCCTCATTTTTTTTATTTTTTTTTTCAAAGCAAAAAAAAAAGTAAAAACCAAAGGGGGCTAAGGGATAAAAACCAAAGAAAAAAAAAGGATCAAAGATTATTAGGAAGAGTCAACAAGAAAAGTATATAAAAACCAAGGGGTTTTGATAATGAGGTCCTCGCACCAGGAAAAAAAAAAATGCTTTGATTGCATCAAACTTTCAAAAAGTGAAGCTTTTAGGAAAAAAACAAATCTGTTTTTTACAAACAGAAAATCATGAAAGGAAAATTTATTTCTTTTTGTTTTCCATTCAATAAAAAATTTTTTCAAAAAGCGGGTAACGCGACTCGAACGCGCGACATCCTCCTTGGCAAGGAGGTGTTCTACCAACTGAACTATACCCGCAAATATTGTTTTTCTATTTTACAAAAAACCATTTTTAAATTCAACTTTACCATTCTTTATTTCAAATTCTTTTTTTGATTTTATTCAAAATTTTATGCTAAAAAAAATTTTTTTTTAAAATTTTTAAAGCGCATAAAAAAATTTTTTTTTATTTTGACTTTTTTTTACTTTTTTTTGCAAAGCAAAAAAAAAAAGCAGCACGCGTAAATACAAAACAATTTAAAAAAACTTGAAGATTCTCCACTTTATGTTCAATTTTGTTTCTATATTTATTGAATTGTTTTTTTAAACAATAAAAAAGTTTCTTAAACTTTTTGAATTGAGAAAATTTTTTTTTGTCCATATGTTTTTTTTTTCATTTTGCAAGTTTTTTTTTGCTTTTACCAATAGTGAGCTTTGCCCTTCCACCTTCTTTTTTTGCTTTGCTTTTTTTTTACTTTTTTTTTGCTTTGCAAAAAAAAAGTAAAAAAAAAGCAAAGCAATGCGCTTTAAAAATTTTACGCTAAAAAAATTTTTTTTACGCGCGCTGCGCATAAAAAAAATTTTTTTAGCGTAAAACAAAAAGCTTCAAAAAAGAAGAGTTTTTTTGAAAAAACATTCACTGAAAATATTATGGATTGAAGTTTTCACTTCCTAATTTTAATCCTAGTTTTTCTAAACGTTTTTGAATGATCAAGATACAATAATTTCCAATTCCATGAAATTTTTTTAATTCGTTTGGTGTAACTTTTAAAAGATCACCAACAAAGAAAAAATTCTTTGTTGCTAATAGTTTTGTGATACGATAAGGAAAGTTTAATTTGGTAAGAGGGAAGTCATTCCAAGTTTTGTATGATTGATTTAAGAAATCAATCATATAATCCTTTTGGACTTCTTCAATTTCTTCTGGCATAAAAAGTTTTTGGGGTGATAAACTTCCATTTTTTTTATCTTCTAAAGAATTATATACATGAAAATCATATTCAAAAGTTTTAAAAAATTTTGTACTTGTTTTTTCAGATTCAAGAATTGCAGTACTAAATTCATAATTTAAAAGTCTCATACAATCTAATTTGTCAAACATTGTTTTTAAATATAATAAAGCTTCATAAAAAGCTTTTCGAGGATGAATGCTTCCATTTGTCCATAATTCAATAAAGACAATTTCATTTGGAATATTTTTTTGCATAGGTTCTATTGTTTCAATAACATAATTAACTTTTAAAATTGGATTAAATAATGGATCCACCCACAAAGAATTCGTTTTTCTATTTGAAGATACAAAAGTTTCATTTTTATTTTTATCCAAGTCTCGAAAGTTTTTTTCAATTCCAAAAGAATTTTGTTGCTGGAAATTCAATTTTTGCCTTTTGGCATTTCCAACAGTCTTTTGTCTATGGGGAAAGGCAAAAGTTGAAATTTGTTTTTGACCAACTTTTAATTGACCAAATTTTGTTTCTTTTTTTGAACTTTCGAAATTTTGAAAAGAACGATTTTCAAAATTTTGAAGATTTGGAAGATTTAAAAAGCTTTTTGATTCGTCTAAATTTTTTTGTGAATTATGCACGCTGTGCACAAAATCAGAAATTCGAAATTTTAAAACAAGTTTTCCATTTTCATTTAAAGTAGCAATATATTGATCTGGGTCAACACATTGAATCATAGGGGGGAATTTTAAGTCCGATGCACGTACAATCCCAGGCCCACGTACATGTAAATATCCAAAAAGTGGTTTTGTTAATGGTGATGTATTTTTGACAACAATTCCTTTAAAATTTAACAAAAGATCTAATACTGATTCTCGTACTCCAACCAAGGTAGAGTATTCGTGAGTAACTCCTTCAATTTCTAAATGTGTAATGGCAGTGCCAGAAATTTCAGCTAAAAGAGTACGTCTTAATGCATTTGCTACGGTTAAACTTTGACTGTTTTTAAAAGAACCTAAAGAAAAAGAACCATAAAAATTTCGAGGATTTTCTAAAATACATTCTTTACAACTTAAAAAAAAATTTTGTATTTTTTCGTTCATTGTTTTTATGCGCGCTGCGCAGTGAATTAAGCTTTAACATGAAAGATTAAAAACGAATGAAATTTGTTTAGACTTTAAAAAAGTTTTTTTTTACATAAAAACCTCCAAAAGCAAAGTTTTTACCCGCGCTGCTTTTACTTTTTTTTACTTTTTTTTTTCAAAGCAAAAAAAAAGCAACGCAAAAAAAAAAGGCGAAGCGCATTGCTTTGCTTTTTTTTTTACTTTGCTTTTTTTTTGCTTTGAAAAAAAAAAGTAAAAAAAGTCAAATTTACGCGCTCTGCGCATTCAAAGAAAAAAAGGAAAGGATAAAGAGTGTGCTTTGCTTTTTCCCCCTTGTTTTTTTTTGCTTTACCTCGTAGTCATGACCAAGGGGCAAAGCAAGAAAACAGCTTTTTTCTTATCAGGAAAATTAAAAAAAAATTAAAGTAAAATTCTACTTAAGAACCTTTTTTATTGCAAAAGTAAATGCAAAAAAAAACGAGAGTGAGCTTTGCCCTTTCCCCCTTGTTTTTTTGTTTTTACCATTTGGTAAAAGTCTGTTGATTATTATAACCAGACTTTTTTTTTGCTTTGCTTTTTTTTTTGCTTTGCTTTTTTTTTTGCTTTGCAAAAAAAAAGTAAAAAAGTAAAAAAGTTTTTGTAACTTGACTGATAAAAACAAAAATTTTTATATTTTTGTTATTTTTAAAGTCTTCAAAAAACATTCTAAGGTTTTTTGACAAACCTTAAAAAAAAACAAGTCAAAAAGAAAAAAAAAATGCCTGCTACTAGATTCGAACTAGTGACTTCCCGCGTATGAAACGGATGCTCTGGCCAACTGAGCTAAGCAGGCTTAATATGATATATTATACATAATTTTTTTAAACGAACACAAGTTTTTCCCTTTTTTTAATAAAAAAATTTTTTCTTTAGTAGCTTGTATTTTTTTTTTTAATACTTTTAAAAGAAAAGTATTAAAAATATATAGAGTAGGTGGGTTTTTACTTTTACTTTTTTTTTAGCAACGCAAAAAAAAAGGCAAAGCGCATTGCTACACTTTTTTTTGTTGCTTTTCTTTTTTTGTTGCTTTTCTTTTTTTGTTGCTTTGTTTTTACTTTTTTTTACTTTTTTTTTTTGCAAAGCAAAAAAAAAAAGCAACGCAAAAAAAAAGCAAAAAAATGAGGGGGAGAGGGAAGCAAAACAAAAAAATAAAAACCAAAGGGAGAAGGTGGAATACTGTTGACTTATGAAAGGGAGTTAGTTTAATAGCAATCAAACTTTCATTGCAAAAAAATTTCATGCTAAAAAAAAAAGCAGCGCACGTAAAATTTTTAAAGCGCATTGAAAGACTACTTTTAGAAAAAAAGTGAGCTCGGTAGGAATCGAACCTACATTGGAAATTTAGAAGATTTCTGTCCTGAAGTCCATTAGACGACGAGCCCTTGAAAAAATTTTTTAGTACAAATATTTTATTGAACCAAATTTTTTAAATATTATACTTTTCTTTTTTGAAAATTTCTACTTTTCTGTTCTTTCAAAAAACATCTACCAGGACAAATTTTTCCTTATTTTTTATTCTCTGTCTCCTATCTTTCTTTGGTTTTTTTTACTTTTTTTTGCACTTTTTTTTTCTTCGAAAAAAAAAAGCAATGCGCTTCGCCTTTTTTTTTCTTCGAAAAAAAAAGTAAAAGCAAAGCAAAAAAAAATGAGGGTGAGGGGAAGTAAAAAAAACAAAAAGCCTCTTTTTTTCCATAATCTTTTTACATTCCAAAAAGTTTTCTTTGAATACGCAGAGCGTCAAAATTGAAAGAAAACTTTTTGGAACAACTTTTTTATTTAAAATAAACCAAAAGTTAAACTAATTTCAATTGGTAATGTAGCACCAATACCTAACCAAATAGCAACTAAAGTTCCAACTAAGAATAATGTTGTTGCGATAGGACGACGGTAAGGGTTCTGAAATTTGTTAATGTTTTCAATGAACGGTACAGTAATTAGACCCGCCGGCACAGCCGCCATTAATAGTACACCTAATAATTTGTTTGGTACCGTACGTAATAATTGGAAAACTGGATAAAAATACCATTCTGGTAAAATTTCTAATGGAGTTGCAAATGGGTTTGCTGGTTCTCCAATAGCAGCTGGATCTAAAACAGATAATCCAATAACACAAGCAAAAGTACCTAAAATTACAACAGGGAAAATATATAATAAATCATTTGGCCAAGCAGGTTCACCGTAATAATTATGACCCATACCTTTTGCTAATTTTTCTTTTAATACTGGATCTGTTAAATCTGGTTTTTTTGTAACTGACATATGAATAAAATTTTTTTTTAGTTCAAACAAAAGTCAATGAAGAGAAAAAGGAAAATTTTTCTTTTTTTACTTTTTTTTTTGCTTTGCTTTTTTTTTTGCTTTGCAAAAAAAAAGTAAAAAAAAGCAAAGCAAAAAAAAAGTGAAAATTTTCATGTGACTTTGTCTTTGACTAATAGGAAGAATTTTTTTCTAGGTTTTTTGCTTTCATACAAAAAAATACAAAAAAAAATTTACGCGCTGCTTTTTTTTTACTTTTTTTTTGCAAAGAAAAAAAAAAGCAAAGCAAAAAAAAAGTAAAAAACCAAAAAAAAGAAATTGTAAAAGTCTTTATTCTAAAAAGAAAAACTTTTTTAAATTTGAATTCGTTAAAAGTATAAAAATTTTTTGTTGAATTTAGAAAAAGAACAAGAATAGAGAATCTTGAAAGCCTAAAATCTCTATTTTGATTTTAAATTTGTTTGCTAAAAGAAAAATTTTACGCTAAAAAAATTTTTAAAGCGCACTAAAAAATCACTGTTTAACCTTGTAAAGAAGTGTAAAAAAAAGAAAAGGGAAGAGGGGTTTTCGTTTTTTATTACTTTGTTTGTTTTTTGTGCTCTGTCCCTTTATTTTTTTACTTTTTTTTGCTTTTTTTTTTGCATTGCAAAAAAAAAGTAAAAACAAAGCAAAAAAAAGTAAAAAAATAAAGGGACAGAGGTTTTTCTGCGATTATTTGTTGTATGTTTGAAGCGTTGGTCTTTTTTTGTTTGAAGACGAACGCTTCAAACATTCATTGTTTTTAAATTTTGTTGAAGGATAAATTTTTCTTTAGAAGTTCATTTCAGCTAATTGAACTTTTTCAAATTGTTTTTTCTTAAGAACTAATAATACTTGAGCTAATAAAACAGTTGCAAAGAAAACTAATAAACCTTGAATACGAGCTGGATTTTGAAGAACGATTTCTACATCTTTTTGTCCAAATCCACCAACATTTGGATTATTTGTTAATGGTTGATCTGGTTGAACAGATTGTCCTTGAGCAACAATTAGTTGAGGTCCTGCTGGAATTTTTTCTACCATAGAATCACCATTTGCTGTTTCAATTGTGATTTCATAACCACCTTTTTTATCTAAAGGTGCAATATTTGAAATTTTTCCAACTACAGATGCATTATAAACTGTATTATTTGATTTTGAACCATCTGGATAAACTTGTCCACGACCACGGTTTCCACCGAAATAAATAGGATATTTTAAGAAAGACACGTTTTTATTTTTTGCTGGATCTGGAGAAAGAATAGGAATAACCATTTCACTATATTTTTTTCCAGGTACTGGACCAACAACTAAAATATTTTTTTTGTCTGGACTATATGGTTGGTAAAATAATTTCCCAACTTTCTTTTTAATTTCTTCTGGAACACGATCTGCTGGAGCTAATTCAAAACCTTCAGGTAAAATTAAAACCATACCAACATTTAAATCACCTTTTTTACCATTTCCTAAAACTTGTTGAACTTGTTGATCGTAAGGAATTTTCACAACAGCTTCAAAGACTGTATCTGGTAAAACAGCTTGTGGAACTTCTAATTCAACAGGTTTTTGTGCTAAATGGCAATTTGCACATACAATACGACCGTTTGCTTCACGAGGATTTTCATAGTTTTGTTGAGCAAAAATAGGGTAAGCTTCAACACCAGGTGTTAAATTTGTTAATCCTAAACTTAAAACCAATGAAAAAATTGTTAAGAAAGAACCTACAGCTTTCTTTTTATGAGTGAAAAAATTCATAAATATTTGTTCAAAAAAAAGTTACTAACTTTTATCTTCCTCCATTCCATTCAAAAACTTTTTGAGTTTGCTTTTTTTCTTAGGTTTTTTATCCCTTGTCTCTTCTGCCTTTGGTTTTTTTTTTACTTTTTTGCTTTTTTTTTGCTTTGCTTTTTTTTTTGCTTTGCAAAAAAAAAGTAAAAAAAAGTAAAAAAAAATGAGGGTGAAGGGAGGAGAAGCAATGCGCTTTAAAAATTTTACGCTAAAAAAATTTTTTTTTTTTAAATTTTTAAAGCACATAAAAAAAATTTTTTTTTAAATTTTTTAAAGCACATAAAAAAAATTTTTTTAGCGTAAAATAAAAAGTGGAAAAAAAAAGTAATGAAGAGAGAAATGAATTTTCAGAAATCTACCTTTAAATTCTAGTTTGAAATTCTCTATACTATTTTTTTTCTTCTAAAATTTTTTTCTTCTCTAAAATAAAATTATAACATAAAATGGGAATAAAGTGTAAATTTTCAAAAATTTTCCTTCTTTTATCTTTTAATGAAAAACTTTTGCCCCTTTTTTTTTGCTTTTGTTTTTTTTTCAACCTTTTTTGTCTTTTGCTTTTTTTTTTCATTCTTTACTTCAGTTTTTTATTCACCTTCCTTTCCTCTTCCTCAATTCTCTTCACCCTTTGGTTTTTACTTTTTTTACTTTTTTTTGCAAAGCAAAAAAAAGTAAAAAAATGATAAGGGATAAGGGGGAAGGGGATAAGAAACCGAAGCAAAAAAAATAAAAAGCAAAAAACAAAAAAGATGAGGAAAAATCGAAAAATTATCCTTGACGTTGTTTATGTTTAGGATTTGTACAAATAACCATTACTGTACCTTTTCGACGAATTAAACGACATTTTGTACAAATTTTTTTAACTGAAGAACGAACTTTCATAAAATTGGTTTTTAAAATTATTTTGTGCAATTTTTTGCACGATTTTGAGCCTTTTGACTCTTTATTTATTTTATGTATTCTTTCTTTTTGTAAAAGAAAGAATTTTTTCTGCAATTTGAGGGATTTTTTGTATTTATTTTACTTTTTTTTTTGCAACGCAAAAAAAAGGCGTTGCGCACTGAATACAATTCGCTTAAAAAAAAAGCAAAAATCTTTGTTTTTTGGAATTTTTCTTTAGGGGAAATAAAGAAAATAATAAAAATTGTTTTCTCTTGTTGTTTTGAGAAAAATTCAAAACAACAAGAGAAAAAATGAAAAATTCAAAAAAAGAGCACAAAGCCGACAGGAAAAAATTCTTTCTTCAAAGGTACAAAAAAAAGAAAATTTTTGAAAAGTAACGTAAACTTAAAACATATGACGCTTAAACCTTTGAATTTTTTCTTTGGTCTTTGTTTTTTTCTGTTCTTCCTTGGGATACTAGCCACAAGAAAGAACAGAAAAAACAAAAAACTCTTCCCTTGTTTTTGTTTACTTTTTATCTCCCTTTTTGGTTTTTTTTGACTTTTGCTTTTTTCGAAAGTTTGTTTCTCCTGCTCTTATCCCTCTTTGGTTTTACGTGCATTGCGCATTGCTTCGTTTTTTTATCCTCTGTCCCTTTCCCTTCCCCCTTATCTATTTCCCCCTTTGGGGGATAAGGGGATAAGAGAGATAAAGGGGATAAGGGGAGAAGAAACAAAAAAAAATAAAAATAAAGGAACAGGGGGCAAGGGATAAAAAACCAAAGGGGGCCTTGCCCTAAAGAAAAGTTCAAAAAAAAAGACAAAAGAAAAAAAACCAAAAGAAAGGGTATAAGGAAGAGACAAAGCTCAAGATATGCGCTTTAAAAATTTTTTTAGCGTAAATTTGAAGATTCAGGAAAGGCAAAAAACCTTTAGTTTTCTTTTCCTGAAATTTTAAATTGTTTAAACTAAATCAAAAACATTTGTTTCATTTTTTGAAGTTGTATTTGTTAAATTTGAAGAATTTAGATAAAAATTTGAAAGTAAATTGAAGAGTTCACGATCACCTAATTCTCGAGGAATCACTCCTTCAGGTTGAGTTAAAAGTTGATCGGCAATATTTAAGTAAAAATCACAAACAAATTGAAGCATTGGTTCTGATTCTGTCATTTCAAATAATGTTTTTCCTTTAACACGTGAAACACGAATATCTTCGATTAAAGGTAAAACTTCTAAAATAGGCATTGGACAAGTTTCAACGTATTTTTCAATTAAATCTCTTTTTTTTGTTCTATTTCCAATTAATCCTGCTAAACGTAAAGGATGCGTGCGAGCTTTTTCTCGAACTGATGCTGTAATTCGATTTGCAGCAAATAAAGCATCAAAACCGTTGTCTGTTACAATAATACAATAATCAGCGTAATTTAAAGGGGCTGCAAAGCCTCCGCAAACAACATCACCTAAAACATCAAATAAAATTACATCATATTCATAAAAAGCATTGAATTCTTTTAAAAGTTTAACTGTTTCACCAACAACATATCCCCCACATCCTGCACCTGCTGGTGGTCCTCCAGCTTCAACACAATCAACCCCGGCGTAACCTTGATAGATCACATCTTCAGGCCAAACATCTTCATAATGATAATCTTTTGCTTGAAGAGTATCAATAATTGTTGGAATTAAAAATCCAGTTAAAGTAAAAGTACTATCACTTTTTGGATCACATCCAATTTGGAGAACTTTTTTCCCACGTTTTGCTAATGCAATTGAAATATTACAACTCGTTGTCGATTTTCCAATTCCACCTTTTCCATAAACTGCTAATTTCATCAAAAAAAATTTGTTCTTTTCAAACATATCGCTACAACCGTAAAAAATTTTTTTTGAAATTGCTTATAAACCTGTATTACGACCAGTCATTTTTAACCAATTTTGAGCTTCAATATAATTTGTTGGAGCTAAACGAATAGCTTCTTTCCAATAATCTGCTGCTTTTTCAAACAAAATTTGAGAGATTTCAGATTGTCCATTTTCAATTGCTTGTTCACCTCTATAGTGATAGATAACAGCAATATTATTTAAAGCACTTGGTAAAGAAGGATTTCTTTCCAGAGCTTGATAATAATATTCTAATGCTCGACCATGTTCACCATTACTTGTATGGATTAATCCAATATTATATAAGATATAACTACGATCATAGGCATCAACTTCTAAACGCATAGCTTCATAATAATTTTGAAGCGCTTCTGCATATTCTCCTTCTGCTTGTGCAGACATGCCATCTCTATAATATGTAAAAGCTTGTTTTTCACGTTGAGAAGTCGGTAGTACTTTTAATAAAATATCAGCAATTACTGTAAATGTTTTATCAATAAAGTTATCATTTCGTTGAGAACGAGGCATAATTGATTTTTGTAGAAAAAACTTCTTCATAAATAGAAAACTTTTTTTTGTTGTTTTTGCCTATTTTTTATTTTGCCTTTTTTTTTGTTTTTTTTCTCCTTCTTCAGGGAAAAGGAGAAAAAAAAACAGGAGCCTTCTTTCCCTATTCCTCCCTTGGAAGGAAAATGGAAAAGGCAAAGCCACCCCCTATCAACAAAAATATCCAGCTCTCATTAAGAACTGTGTAAAGCACAAAAAAACAAAAAACAAAGTCCTATTTAACTCATATTCATTTCATAGCGTAGATTTCTCTTTTAAAATTTTTGAGTTGCTGTTTTGTGATACCAGCCACTAGGAATAAAAAAAGCAGAAGGAGCATTTGAGTTTTTGAATGTTCATCAGTGCACTTTTTTTTAAGCCCTGCCCACTGGTTAATCTTTTTCAAACTCTTCCTGTTGGTTCGAACTCCCAGTTTTTGAATTATGGCAATAATGAACAACCTTTTTTCCTTCCCTCCTCTTAGCCCCCTTATCATTTTTTTTTGCTACGCAAAAAAAAATGATAAGGGGGAAGGGAACAGGTGATAAAAAAAAAAAGGGGGGGGGGGGAAACAAAAAATAAAAAGCAAAGCCCTGTCTGCTATAAGCAAAAAATTTMAAAAAMATATGTTTTCTATTTTCAATTTTTTCTCTGCTCTTTTTTTTTCATTTTTTTTAGTTTCTTTTTACTTGAAAAAAAAAGAAATTAAAGTCCTTCAAGAGAAACTTGTAAAAAATTTGCTAATTCAGAAGCTTGTTTTTCAATTTCTTGAAGAGTTAAAGGTTGTCCAATTCCAGTAATTGGGATTTCACGATTTCCTTTTAATTTTAAAAAAATTGTTCGTTGTGAATCTAATCCTTGTTGAATTTCAACACGAATAGATTCTACATCTTTAAGAGTATAATAAAGATCAATTTTTCTATTTTTTCCTGGGTAACCCCAACGAAAAATTCGAATAAAGTTTTCTTTTTTGTTAAATTCATTAAAACCACCCCCGACGTTCCAAAAAATTAAACACCACCAATAAATACTTAATAAAAATCCTAAGCTCCCATAAAAACACATCAATAAACCTTGTGGGAAAAAGTTGATTGCACCAGTTGAATTTAGATTTACGCGCGTTGCACCCAAAATTGAAACAAAAAAAGGCAGCTGAATTTGGCTTTCAACGTTTGAAGATAAAGAAATAGAATTCAAAGATGTGCTAATGTAACTTGAAATTCCAGTTAATAAAAAACCAAAAGATCCAATAAAAATAACAGTTGCCCACCAATAATTACTAAATCTTCTTTCACCAACAATAAAATAACGACGAATAAAATTTTCTTGATTCATAAATTTTAAGAGAAAAATATTTTTTTTTCAAAACTTTCACCATAGTTTTTTGTTTTAAGTTTTTGTGAACCATGAAGATTTTGTCACTTTTTTTCAAACTGTTTCTATGAAACTTTCAAATCATCTTACTTGTTTTTAGTATTTATTTTGTTTTTTCACTTTTTTTTACCTCAAAACTCTATTTTCTCCCTTTTTCTCTCTTTTTTGATGGAGACTTTTGTAAATAAAGGGAAGCTTTCTCCTTGTTTTTTCCTTCCCTTTCTTCCTCCTTTTTTCCCCTTTGGGAGATAAGGAAGAGGAGGGGAATAAAAACCAAAAAAGGACAGGTGACAGAGGATAAGGGATAAAAAAAAATAAAATTTTTTCTTATTTCTCTACTACCATCAAAAAAAAATTCAGAAATTTTTCTTTTTTTGATCTCCCGCGCGCTGTTTTTTTTTTTTGTTTTGCTTTTTTTTTTGCTTTGCTTTTTTTTTACTTTTTTTTTGCAAAGCAAAAAAAAAAGCAAAGCAAAAAAAAAAGGAAAAAAAAGTGAAAAAACGTTTTTTTTTGATTTTTCCAATAGGTATAAAGTTTTCATTACATGAAAACCTTGAAATGCTTTGTTTTTGTTGTAAAAAAAAGCAGCACACGTAAAATTGTTAAAACAGTTTTCATTGGTTGAAAAACAGGAAAAATTTTTTACTTTTTTTTTTAGGGGGTTTTTTTCACAAACGGTAAAAGCAAAAAAAAATAAAAAAACCAATGCGCTTTGCCTTTTTTTTGCACTTTTTTTTTCCTTTTGCTTTTTTTTTCTTCGAAAAAAAAAGTTCGAAAAAAAAAAGTAAGGCGCTTTGCCTTTTTTATTTTTTTTTGCTTTTACTTTTTTTTTTGCAACACAAAAAAAAAGGCGAAGCGCCTTGCTTTGCAAAAAAAAAATAAAAGTAAAACCAAACAAAAAAAATTTAACGTTTGTGATATTGCGAAGCTTTTCGAGCTTTTTTTAAACCATATTTTCTACGTTCTTTAACACGAGCATCAATCGTTAAATACCCTTTATCTTTAAAGGATTTTCGGATTAAACTTGTTGTTTCTGAACTTGATAATTCTAATTGACATATTGCTCGAGCTACACCTAATTTAATTGCCTCTGCTTGGCCAATTAAACCTCCACCTTGAACTTTAACAATTGTGTCAATTTGATTTGACTCTGTTAAAATTTCTAAATTTTGTAAAACATTAAAAGGAGCTTTTAATGCTAATAAAGAACATGAATTATTATTTAAATAAATATTTGCTGATTTATTGTTAATAATAAATTCACCAGTACCACGAATAAGCTGAACTTGTGCGATTGCTTCTTTACGTCGTCCAACTGCAGTAGCTAAAATTTCTTTTTTTTCAGTTTGCATATTTTAAATATAGATAAAGATTTTATCTTTTTTTTAGATTTTTTTTTCCAGTTTTTTTTGCCTTTCCTGTTGGTGAGGACCAACAGCCTTTTGCCTTTAGTTTTTTACTTTTCCCCTTTTTTTTTGCTTCCGTTTCTCCTGCCCCATTTCTCTTATTCACCTTCATTTTTTTTTGCTTTGCTTTTTTTTTACTTTTTTGACTTTTTTTTTGCACTTTTTTTTCTTCGAAAAAAAAAAGCAAGGCGCTTCGCCTTTTTTTTTGCATTGCTTTTTTTTTACTTTTTTTTTGCTTTGCAAAAAAAAAAGCAAAGCAAAAAAAAAAGTAAAAAAAAGTAAAAGTAAAATAAAAAAAACGTAAGGGGATTTGGGAAGGGTAGGCACAGAAAAAACAAAAAATAAAGGGAAAAGCAAAAAAAATAAAAGGGGCAAGGACAAAGCCCTCTATCGAGAAAAGTCGAGAACAAAAACTCTTCAAATAAACAAAAAGATAAATCTTTAAGAAAAGAAGAAGAATAAAAAGTTTTATGACTTTTTAAACTTTTTTTTTTTATTATTTTGTTTTATTAGTTTGAAACAAAAAAATTTTTTTTTCTTAAAGAAATTTTAAGTAATACTTTCATATTTTTTTACTAATATTTTCTATATTGAATAGAAAAAATCTCTCACTAAAAAAATTTTACGTGCGTCGTTTTTTTTTGCTTTGCTTTTTTTTACTTTTTTTTTGCTTTGCTTTTTTTTTGCAAAGCAAAAAAAAAGCAAAGCAAAAAAAAAGTAAAAAAAGTGAAATAGGGAGAGAATCTTTTGTATTTAAAAAACACCCTTTTTTCTGCCTTTATTTTACCTTTTGAAGGAAAAAAAATTTATGAAAATGTTAAAAAACAAAATAAAGCATAAAAAGCTTTCTTGATATGGCTTAAAACCATATCAAGAAAGTTGAATATTTAAAAAAGTCAAAAAAAGTGAAAAAACTTTGACTTTTAAAATAAAAAGTCTCAATATTATTGAGATAATTTTTGAACTTGTTCTAATGCATTGAAACGATCTGTAATTAATGGAGCATCTTGACGATCTTCTGTAAAATATTCGTTTGGTCGAGGACTTCCAAAAACGTCATATGCTAAACCTGTACTAACAAAAAGCCAACCAGCAATAAATAATGCTGGAATTGTAATGCTGTGAATAACCCAATAACGAATACTTGTTAAAATATCTGAAAACGGACGTTCTACTGGTTTCCCTGCCATAAAGAAATGATAAAGCTACTTTAGTAGCAAAAATTTGAACAATTTGTGTGCTCTTTTCTATTTTAAAAAAAAATTTTGAAAAATTCAAATACATTTATTGAAAATAAAAAAACAAAAGAGGCAAAGAAAGAAAAATGTATTTGTAGGAACAAACAAAATGTATTTTTTGTCGTCACAAAAACTTTTGAGTATTTTTTAAGTGCAATTTTTATTAAAAAAATATTTTGTTTGTATTATTATTCCTTTAAATAAAGAATTCTTTTTTTTTATACTTTATTGAGTTTTGTTTGTGAATGAAGAGGTAAACAAACAAAAATTTTTCCTGTTTTTTTTCCAAAAAACCATTTATTAAAATGAATTAAATGAAAATATTTTTTTCGTATCCAACTTTTACTTTTATTTGGATGTATTTTTCGAGCCCAATTCCATAAAAATTTTAAAACCATTGAATCACAATAATCAAAGATTTTTTGATTGGAAATTCCGCTATATTTTTTACACCAACTTTGAATTTTTTTGTGAAGTTTTTTCATAAAATAGAATTGTTTTTGACCTATTGATTTTTTTAGAATTTGTTTACATTCATTTAAATGATTCATTATATTTTCATAGGTTGGTTTTTTTTCAAAATTGTAAAAATTTTTAAGTTGTTTTTTGTAGTTAAGAAGTAAAGAAATTGAAAATCCATCGAACTTCAAAATTTCAAAATACGTATTTTCATGCTCTTTTAAAAATTTTACGCGCGCTGCTTTTTTTTTTGCTTTGCAAAAAAAAAGTAAAGAAAATTTTTTGAGCGTAAAAATTTTTTTAAATTTTTTTTGTTGAACCAAATTTATTTGTTGTTTTTCTTTTTGAGAAAATTGAAGCTTTGTTTTTAACATTTTTCTTTTTTTTAAGAAAAGATTCTTCTTTTTTTGTTGTTTTTCATATTTTTTTTGTTGTACAAAAAAAATAGGCTTTTCCTTGAAAAAAAGCCTCCTTCCAATTTGGTTTTTTATTTTTTTACTTTTTTTTGCAAAGTAACAAAAAAGCGCAGCAAAAAAAAAAACCAAAGGGGGACAAGAAGGCAAGGGACAGCGGTTTTGATGCAAAAAAAATGGGAGGGTTTTCTTATTGAGAGTTACAAAACTTGAAACTAAAGGAGAAAAATGAAAAAACTCCAATTTTTGCATTTTTGTTGGAAGAAAAAGAAATTTTTTTGAAATTAGCCAAAGAATATTTTGATTGAGGAAATTATTTATAATTTCTTTTTGTGTTTTAATTATGATATGAGAAAAAGGTTTGACTAAAGAAACAAAAACTTCTCCTTCAACAAATTTTTTTTTGATTTCAGTATCCTTTTTTAAAAAGATTGAAAAAAAAGAATTTTTCAAAAATATGAAAGGTTCAATAAAAGCCACTATCTTCTTCAAATAAAATTCATTTTTGTGCGTTGCGCGCGTAAATAGAAAAATCGTAGAATTGAAAAAAAGAAAATTTGGAAAATACATTTTCCAAAGTAGAAAAATTGGTTTTTCTAAAGAATTTTCAAGGTATGAATTTATGAAAGAACACTTTTCAAAGAATGAAAAATTTTTTTTAGAAAGAAAAACAAAATTGATAAGAAAATTTTTCTTTATTTTCATTGAGTCAATAGATCGAAAAAGATGAAAATAACTTTTTTCGAAATGAAGGTACCTTAGAGTGGTTGAATTTTGGTGCTCCTTTTTTTCTTTTTGCCCATGGTCAAAAGTGAAAAAAAAACATTTTTGCAAATTTTCACGCTCGCTGCGCATGAGAAAAGTTTCAAGGTTTTGTTCAGTTGTTAAAACAAATGGTTTTTGAAGAGTTTGAGGAATTAAATGAAAAAAATTCAGTCTAGAAAAAAAACAAAAATTTCTTTTATAGAAACAAAAAAAACTTTTTTCTAAAATCTGGAAAAAGAAAAAATTGTGTGCGCAGCGCGCGTGAAATGAATACTGATTCTTTTGGAATTGCATTTGAAAAGTGACCAAGTCAAATTTTAAATATTGATGACAAATCATTTGGAAATTATTCCAATTTTCAGAAGAATCCATAGGTATTTTTAAATAATTGAGAGTTAAAAAAGAATCAAAAAATATTTGAAGAATTTTTTTGAATAAATTTAAAGAATTCAAGGCATGTATTTTGTGGTATTTTATTATGAAATCTGAACTTTGGACAGATGAAAATTTCACGCGCGCTGCGCACAAAGATGAAAATACAGTTTTTTGCTTGTTCTTTTGTTTGTTCTTTTGTTTGAAAAAGAACAAATTTTTTTTGTGAAAATTACGTTCTTCAAATTTTTTTGAAGCACGTGTTTTGTCATTTTTAAAGCCAGGCATTTTCTGTAAAGGCAAATTTAGGCGCGCTGCTTTTTTTTTTTGCTTTGTAAAAAAAAAAGTCAAAATTGAAGCTTTGCTAACTGGGACAAAGATCCAGGAAAAAAGAAAGAATAAAATTTTTTTTGAAAGCCTTCGTTTTTTAAAAAAATTATGCAAAACAAAAGTTTTTTCTTTCCTTGCCAATTTCATTGCTGAATTTTTCCCCTCCCTTTGTGGTTTTTTGGTTTCTTTATTCAAAATAAAATTTTGATCTCGACAAAACACATTTTGATTCTGTTTTTGTTGAAAAAATTGAAAGATGAAAAGACTTTTTGAAAGGTCTTTTGAAGAAATTTGGAAAAGAATTTTTCTTGGAATTTTACGCGCGCTGCTTTTTTTTTTGCTTTGCAAAAAAAAAGTGAAATTTGTGCGCAGCGTGCGTAAATTTGAAAAGATAGAAAATTGAAGTTCTAAAAAAAAATGGAGAATGAAAAATTTGAATGTGGTTGTCAACAAAATTGTATTTGAAAAAAAGTGCTCTTGAAAATGTTTTAAAGAGTTTTTAGAAATATTTAAAAATCCACTAAAAAATAATCTTTCAAAATTTTTTTTTTCAAAAAACTTTCTTTGAAGTTTTTGAATGGCTATGTTCTGCAAACATTTCTGCTGTTGTCTTTCAAAAAACTTTGAGAATGATTCAAATACAAAATATGACTTCGATGGATATTTAAAAGAATTAAAATTTGTGTGCAGCGCGCGTAAAATTTTAAAAACAAAGATTGAAAACATTTGATGGAAAGAAAAAATTTGTTTTGGCAAAAATTTTTTTTGAAATAAAGAATAAACAAAATTCTTTCTTTGTTTGAATTTTTGGAAGTCATAAAATTTCAATTTTTTTGGTCTTCTTTTTTTTTCAAAGAAAAAAAATGAAAAGGTCACAGATTTTTGAATGTTTGAAAACAAATTGTTTTTAGAAAACTTGAAATTTACGCGCGCTGTTTTTTTTTTTGCTTTGCAAAAAAAAAGTGAAATTTGAAAATCATTTTGAAAATTTTGATTTCCAAAATCAATTTTTAAACTCTTTTTTTGAATTTTTATGGATTCATTGGTTTGTTTCACGAATCCAAAATGAAAATCTTGGAGTCTTTGACTTTTTTTTAAAAAAAAGAAATAATCACCTTTGTTCATTTTTTAAAAATGCTTGTCTTGGTCACAGGTGCTTTGCAGAACCAGGCACCACAATGAAGAATAGGGTAAAACTAGATATATTTATTTAGAAAAAGCTCTTTTTTTTTATCGAAAAAATTTTTAAATAAAAGCACTAGCCACTCGAATAAATGAAAGTTTCAAGAACAACTCACTCAAAATTGTTCTATGAAATTTGATTTTATAAACAAGAATTTTACGCGCGCTGCGCTTTTTTTTTTTACTTTTTTTTTGCTTTGCAAAAAAAAAGCAAAGCAAAAAAAAAGTAAAAAATTTTTGATAAATAAAATCTATTGAACCTCTATTTTTTAATAGTCAAACTCAAAAAATTATTTGTTGAGTTTTAAAAAAATATTATTAATTATAATTTTATATACATTAATAATTTTACGTGCGCTGCGCACTGAATAAAAAATTCAAAGAATTTTTTTCTTGTTTTTCTTTTTGTCTATTGACAAAAGCCCTTTCTCATTCTTTTTCTTTTTTTTTTCAATTCAGAAAAAAAATTTGGGACTTTGTATTTTTTTTGGTTTTGTTTCCTTCTCTTTTAGGAGATTAGGTATAAAAAACATGACAAAAAAGAAAAGCAAAAATGAAAATAACTTTGAAATAGTAATAAAGAAATACAAAAATTGTAAAAAATATCTTATCCTTTTTTCAGGTCGCCCGCCCATTTTTCAAAACTTGTTTCTACAGGATTGCGATCTACTGCAATTTTGACTTTTTTAGCTTCGCGTTCTGGTGAACTAATTGTCATAAAAAAGAGTATTTTTAATTGTTTTTATAAAAAAATGAACTATTTTTCTAACAGTAAAGAATGAATTTTGTGAAAGCTACGCTTTTTTGTGAGGAAATCATTCTAGAAAAAAAATATGTGATTTTTCAACAAAATTTAATCTATTCAAAACTTCAAATCTTCTTCATTTTTTTTTCCTATTTTTTACTTTGCTTCCTTCCCCCTCCCCTCATTTTTTTTTGCTTCCCTTCCCCCTTTGGTTTTTACTTTTACTTTGTTTTTACTTTTTTTTTTTGCAATGCAAAAAAAAAAGTAAAAACAAAGCAAAAAAAAAAGTAAAAACAAAGCAAAAAAAAAAGTAAAAACAAAGCAAAAAAAAAAGGCGAAGCGCCTTGCTTTTTTTTTCGAACTTTTTTTTTCGAAGAAAAAAAAAGCAAAAGGAAAAAAAAAGTGCAAAAAAAAAGTAAAATAAAAAAACCAAAAGGGGATAGGGTATAAAAAAAGGGAAGAAAAAAACAAAAGGTAAAGCCTCGTTTACTAATAGTTAAAAAGAAAAAATTTTTTTTTGAGGACTACTGCCTTGAACACGAGTAGAAATTTGTGCTTTTCGTCCAGAGTCTATAAAAAACTGAAAAAAAAAATTGTTTAAAATTTGCCAAAAAAAAAATTGAACTTTTCTAAAAATTATTATAGAAAAAAAAATTTTTTTTTTCAAGAAAAATGTTTTGTTTTTGTGCGCAGCGTGCGTAAAATTTTACGCGCACTGCGCACAAAAACAAAACATTTTGATTCTTGGAAAAGTTTTTTTTCTATAATTTTTTTATTTCTGCACAAAATATCTTCATCTTTCTTTTTGAAAAATTTTTTGATTTTTATTTACAAGTTTTTTTTGTTTAAAATTTTGGAACTTTGCAAAATGGTGTTTTTTATATTTTTTCTTTATTGTTTTGCTTTGCCTTGTTTTTTTTTGCTTTTGTTACCCTTCTCTCCTTTGGTTTTTCTCCCTTAAAAAAGAAAGGAAAGAAAAGCAAAAAAAAAACAAGGGCAAGGCTTTCAAACGGGAAAAACAAAAAAAAACAGGTAAAAAAGTTTTTTTACATTTTTCTTTTATTGAATGATAAGATTTACCAAATCAAAATGAACAAAATTTAAAAACTCAAGTTTTCATCAATTTTGAAAAGTGAATTTACCAAATTGAACATAAAATTTCTCCTCCAACTCCTAATGTTCGTGCTTCACGATCTGTTAAAATCCCAACAGATGTAGAAAGGATTAAAATACCAGCTCCACCTAAAACTCTTGGAATATCTTGACTATTTGTGTAAATACGAAGACCAGGCTTACTAATTCGTTTTAAATTTGTAATACAAGATTCTTTTGTTTTTCCGTTTGATGTTTTTTTTGAACGATATTTAAATTTTAATACTAACATCTTTGAATCTTCTTCTAAAAAAAAGCTTTGAATAAAACCTTCTTTTTCTAAAATTTGAGCAATTTTTTGATTCATTTTTGTAAATGGAATCAATACTGTTGATTTTTTTACCATACACGCATTTCGAATACGAGTTAACATATCACTAATAGTATCATTTACCATAAAATTTTTGTGAATAAAATTTTGAACTTTATTTTCCAATATTTAAGAATTCTTAAAATTCTTCAAAAAAAAATTAACGTTACTTTTGAAATTTTGAAAATAGTTTTGAGTGTTTCAAAAACACTCAAAATCTAGAACGTTCGTGCATCACCGAATTTACGCTCAAAAAATTTTACGCATAAAAAATTTTTTTTATGCGCTTTCAAAATTTTACACGCGCTGCTTTTTTTTTTGCTTTGCTTTTTTTTTTTGCTTTGCAAAAAAAAAGTAAAAAAAAAGCAACGCAAAAAAAAAAGCAAAAAAAAAGTAAAAAAAATTTTGAAAGCGCATAAAAAACTGAACAACAACTTTTTGTGAAGTTCAAACAAAAAAAATCTGACTTTTTTTACTTTTTTTTGCTTTACAAAAAAAAGTAAAGCAAAAAAAAAAGCAGCGCGCGTAGATTGATTTTTTTCTCATGAATTATGATTTAAATGGTAAACCAAATTCTTTTAAAAGAGCTAAACCTTCTTCTTGATTTTTTGCAGTTGTAACAATACAAATATCCATTCCTCGAATTTGATCAATTTTATCATATTCAATTTCTGGGAACATTAATTGTTCTTCTAATCCAAGACTATAGTTTCCATTTTTATCGAAACTTTTAGGATTAATACCTTGGAAATCACGTACACGTGGTAAAGCTAAATGAATTAAACGATCTAAAAATCCATACATACGATCTCCACGTAATGTAACAGCAACACCTACTGGCATTTTATCACGAATTTTGAAACCAGCAATCGATTTTTTTGAACGAGTAATTACGCCTTTTTGACCTGCAATAATACTTAATTCTTTTAAAAAAGTTTCTAAAATTTTTGCATTTTGAGAAGCATCACCAATTCCTCGATTAATTACAATTTTTTTTAAAGCTGGAACTTCATGAATATTTTTATATTGAAATTCTTTATAAAATTTTGGAACAATTTTTTCCGTATAAAGTTTTTTTAATCTTTGTGTCATAATTTGGATACAGTTTACATATGAATAAATTCGACTTCTTCAAATTTTTAAAATCAGAGTTTAGAAAAAACTATTCTGTCTTCATTTTTGATTTTTTTGAATTTTACGAACGTTGCTTTTTTTTTTGCTTTGCAAAAAAAAAAGTCAAAATGTTTTTTCATAACTTTTTTCATTAAATTCTTTGAAAGCAAGTTTTTTGAACAAGTTGCTCTTTCAAAAAATTTTTTAAGGTTTTTCACTTTTTTTTTGCAAAGCAAAAAAAAAGCAGCGCACGTAAATTTTTTCCAACTTTTTTCTTGTTAAATTAGTAGTGAGAAAGGTCAAAAAAAGAAAAATTTTTGAAAGTTTTAAAAATTTGAAATACTTCAATATGAAGTTAACTTTGTTCATGAAAAATTCACGCGCGCAGCGCAAAAAAATTAAACAACTTCAGGAGCTAGAGAAACAATTTTTGTAAAATTACGATCACGAAGTTCACGAGCAATTGGACCAAAAACACGTGTTCCTCTTGGATTTCCTTCTTTATTGATAACAACAGCAGCATTATCATCAAAGCAAAGTATCATACCATTTTCACGGCGAACCCCTTTGCTAGTACGAACAATAACTGCACGAACAACATCTGATTTTTTTAATGGCATATTTGGTAAAGCGTCTTTTACAACAGCAATAATAACATCTCCGATTGTTGCTGTTTGACGACCACCTCCTAATACTCTAATACACATTAATTTTCGAGCTCCACTATTATCAGCTACATTTAAATAAGATTGTGGTTGAATCATAAATTTTTAAAATTTTTTTTTATTTTCATCAAATAAATGTTTTAGAGTTTTCTTTTTTTACTTTTTTTTTGCAAAGCAAAAAAAAAAGCAAAGCAAAAAAAAAGTAACGTGCGTAAATTTTTTTCCTGATGGCTTAAGCCTTTTTTTGCTTTTTCCAATAGGTAAAAGGGTGTTTGGTTAGAAGCAACAAAAAAAGCAAAAAAAACTAAGGTCTTTTTATTTTTTTTTGCTTTGCTGAATACACAAAATAAAAAAAATGGAAAACAAAAAAAGCACATGCCAAAAGTTTAAAACTTTTTTTAAATTTTTTTCTATTTTTTATTCAAAAGAATGTCTTTTTTTTTATTTTAATGAATCTTTGGAGATTTTTGAAAAAAATAAATTTTCATATTGAAAATTCTTTTTTTTCACATAACCATTTTATGTTGAACAACTCTATTTTTCAATTCTCTTTTTCAGAAAAATCAAAAAAAATTTTCATTCCACCAAAGTCGCTAAAATCAAAACTTTTGTTCAAAAAAAAATAGAAGAATGGACCAATGAAAAATCAAAAAATAGCAAAAAGTAAAAAACTTTTTTTTCAAAAAAAAAGCAAAGAACTTTTTGAGTTGTGTTTTTATTTATGAATTTGATTCAACTTTTACAAATTTTGTTTTAATTGGCATTTTATAAGCTGCTGTTTTTAATGCTTGTTTTGCTACAGGTTCTGAAACACCTTGAATTTCGTAAAGAATTTTTCCTGGGTGTACAACTGCTACCCAATACTCAGGGAAACCTTTTCCAGAACCCATACGTGTACCTGCAGGCCGCATGGTAATTGGTTTATCCGGAAAAATTCGAATCCATAATTTTCCAGTTCGACGTACATAACGTGTTAATACACGTCGTCCTGATTCAATTTGGCGTGAAGTAATCCAACAAGGTTCAAGTGCTTGAAGCCCATATTCTCCGAAAGCAATTTTATTTCCACGACATGCTTTTCCTTTTAAATTTCCTCTATGTGGACGGCGGAATTTTGTTCTTTTTGGACTTAACATTTCAAAAAATTTTGATATCTTCCACAAAAAATCTCCTCCTTTTTTTTTATTGATTTAATGCGCTTTAAAAATTTTACGTGAAAAAAATTTTTTTTTAATTTTTAAAGCGTATAAAAAAAATTTTTTTAATGGAAAATGTTTTTTCCTTTTTATTTTTTTTTCTTTGTTTTTTTATTTTTACCTGTAGACTGTTTTGTCTTTCTCTCTTATCACCCTTTGGTTTTTTATCCCCTGTCATTTTTTTTGCGCAGCAATGCGCTTCGACTTTTTTTTTGTGTTGCAAAAAAAAAGTAAAAACCAAAGGGGGAAAGAAAAGCAAAAAAAAATAAAAAATCAAAGCAAAAAAAAAAAGGGAGCTAAAGCTTTTCCTCAAATAAAAGACTATTGGTTATTACTAATTGTCAAAGCAAAAAAACTGAAGACTCCAGCAAAATAAAAAAATGAATTTTTTTTTGTATAAAATTTTTGAAAAAATCAAACAAGAAATAAAAAGATTTTGTAATCTTATGGAAATAAGTAAAAATAATAATACTTTTGAATTCTTTGCAAATTTTATGTTTTTTTTCTTCAATTTTAAATTGAAGCTTGAAAATTCAACAAAAATTCAAGAAATATTTTGACTTTTTTTTACTTTTTTTTTTTGCTTTGCTTTTTTTTTTTGCTTTGCAAAAAAAAAGTAAAAAAAAGCAAAGCAAAAAAAAAAGCAGCGCGCTTGAAAATATATTAAATAAAGAGAGTTCAATAAAATGTTTTCTGTTATTTTCTTCTGTATTTTATGAATTTTTAAAAAATAAAAATTTTTTTTAAATTAAAAAAAACTTAGAAAATTCAAAATTCAACAAAATCCCAGTTTCTATTAAAACTGAAAAAAAAAAATGTTTATAAAACTTGAACTTCTTCCAATTTTCATGCACTTTAAAATTTTTTTTTTTAAAATTCTTTTAGCGTAAAAATATTTTTTTACTTCAATCAACTTCTCTTAAAAAAGGCGGCACTCAGATTCGAACTGAGGAATAAAGGATTTGCAATCCTCTGCCTTACCACTTGGCTATGCCGCCAGAAAAAATTTCCTGGCCTTTTGTATTTTTCATATGAATTCTAATTTTCATGAAAAAGTAGAAAGGTTCTTTTTTTAGAAAGAACTTTATGCGCGCTGCTTTTTTTTTGCTTTGCTTTTTTTTACTTTTTTTTTGCAAAGCAAAAAAAAAAGCAAAGCAAAAAAAAAAAGTAAAAAAAAGTCAAAATAATAAAAACATTTTATTATTCTACCAAAAAAATAGAAAAGAATCTATTTTTATTGAATCTAGATTTATTGAAAAAAAGTTTTTATTTTTTATGAACTTTTTTTAATAAATTTTTTAATAAAAAAAACAAAAAAAAAGTCTTGTTTTTTCATTTTGTATTATAAAAATAAATTTTTTTGTTTTTTTTCTTTTAGAAAAAGCAAAAAAAATTGTTTTTTTCTCTAAAAGAAAGATTGAAAACTTTTCTTCAAAAATGAAAAAAAAATGTTTTCAATCTTTCTTTTGGAGAAAAAAATGAAGTGTTCTTTAAAATTTCTGTTTTTAAATTTGTATTAAAAATTTGTACTTTGAAGAGATTTTTTTAATCTTTTTTTTAGTACTTTTATGTTATGTTTTTCTAATAAATATTTTTTAGGTTGAATTTGCCATTCTTGAAGAGTTCTACGTTTTTTCTTTCGAATTTTTCTTGATGATGTTTCGTGTTGTGAAACATCAACATTTTCTTGACTTTCTACAGAGGAAACAGGTGCTGAATTTAATTGAGGTGCTTTCACTAATTCTAAGCGTAAATAGTCACCAGGCCAAACAAAACCACCAGCGCGAGGACGGTAACGCCAAATAGGTCTGAATACTTGTCTTTGAACCCTTCTTCTTAATTGTCGAAGACGTAAATTTTCAGTTGATTGTTTTGAATCTGTAATTTTTCGTCTTTGTTTTGATTTAAGAGTTCGTTTTTCTTGTTTTGAAGAAGTTTCAAAAAGTTTTGAACTTGGTCGACTTGTTTCGTTTTCATCAAGAAAACTTCTAAATTTACGTCGTCTTAATAAAAATTGATTTGTATCTAAAAGAAAACGTTTTTTGTGATATTTTCTTCTAGGTTTTGTACGTTTTCTCAAAGTAAAATCTGTAATTTTTGTGATTGTTGGATTATTTGCAAAAGTTTCTGTAGAATTTTTATTTTTGTGTGCATTGCGCGTGAATGTTGATCGTAAACGACGTCGAATATAACGATCACGAGGTAATCGTGAACGTTTGTAGAAAACATAAATATAGTGAACAGGTAAGACTTGTTGTGATAAAGATCCTGAAGGGAACCACACAGGTGGCCTTGGATGTTTTTTAATACGTTTTTGTTTTTTAAGAATTCGTCTATATTCGAAATTTTTGTCAATTTCAGCTTTTGAAAACAGTTTATTTTGAGAAGCAGTTGAGAACCCTATATTATTTGTTTTTTCAAATTCATTTAAATTTAAACAATTTTGAATGGTATTACAAGTTTGTGGATCAAAAATTTTGGTTTTTAGTGTATTTGCTAAAAATTTAAATTGAAGATTTTTTGAAAAATCTTTTGAATTATTTTGAAAGGAGAAGAAATTTTTTACAAGAATAGGTTTTGTTGTTTGTTTTGAATGTTTGAATGAAAAATTTCTCCAACCAAGTGGAGAAAAACCATCCATACCTAAGGCAAAAAATTGATCCGGATCATACGTTGTAAATGGAATTTGCCAATATAAAGTTGTAGCTGCATTCATACCTTGAAGAGGTGCTTTTGAAAATTCTTGACGAATGTTTGAATCAGTTTTGTTACTTTGTTGAGAAGCAAAGAAAGTATCCATTGCTTTTGGTGAAAAAGCAAAACTCTCTTTTCTTGATAATAAACGATTTGTAATCACAAATTTTCTTAAACTTTCATCCCATCCTGCATAAAATGGAAGAGGATTTGTTCCTACTAAAAATTTTCGAGTTTGTGAAGAATTTGAGAGATTAAAAATATTTGATTCATATGTTGAAATATTTTCAGTTACTTTTTCAAAGAAATCAAAATTTGTTTGTGGGTCAAACATATTTGAAAACATTTGAGAAGAAGCGTCTCTTGAGCTTTGAATTTTTGACTCTTCACTTGTTGATACATTTAAATTTTTTGAATTTTCTAAAGAAACGGTAGATGATTTAACAAAAGAATTTTCTTCTGGACCATTAAAATGTAAAACATCTTTTTGAATTAATTTTTCTCGAATACGTAATGCTTCAGGAATTGCTAATGGTTTATAATCTTTATCCCCAATTTGTAAACTCTTGAATGCATTTTCAGTTTTTTCGTTCTTTTGCTCAATTCCATTTTCAGAAAATGAGAAGACTTGGTTTTTTCCATTTTTGATTTGATCACGTTCTAAAATTTCTTTTTCAGAAAGTTCAAATAATTCTTTACGAATTTGCATATTTTTTTGATTTTGCCAAGTCGTTTCTGTTGCTTTTTGGAATCTTGGGAAAAATGTTTGCCACCACCATCTTTGAATTTCTTTTTTCGAAAGAATTCTTTGTAATTTTTTATTAAATACTCGAATTTTTGCAATTGTTGAACGACGTCTTTTTTTTAATTTTCTACGTTTTTGAGCAAAGTTTTGTTTTTTCTTTTTCCAAGCTCTATGTTTCATTTGACGTGTTCGTCTTTGTTTTTGATCTCGTTTAAGGAATTTTTGATCACCACGAAGTATAGAACTTTTTTGGGTAATTAATTGAATTAATTCAAATTTTTTATTTTCACGTTCGAGTTGGATTTGTTCAGATGTTGAATTTTCTTGTGTAGCTCCATATTTTTTTAATGATTTAAATTGACGTTTTAATTTTTCTCGTAATGTTCGTTTTTTAATAGGACCACGTCCTTTAAAAGAACTGTATCGACGAAGACGAGAACGTTTTCTTTGGAATTTTTTTGTAAAGAAACTTTTTTGTCCTTTTTCAAATATATTTTTTGGAAATGCAACTAGTTTTTGAATAAATGTTTTTCTTTGAGGAAGAACTGTTCCTTCTTCACTATTTTTTGATTGATCTTGATTTGGTTTAAATGAATAATATTTTTTCCATGATTCAGAACGAGTTACTTGTTGTTTTTTTGAAAAGTCATTTGTTTTTTCAATTTTATTGAAAAAAGAGCCAACTCTATCTGAATCCTTTTGTAAATTTTTATCTGTTTTTTGACGGCTTGGGCTGAATTGATTTTTATCTGATTGAGAAAATTGCATTTGTGATGCAAAATCACGATTTTCAAAAACAATTTTTTCAGTTGAAGTGTTTTGATTTCTTAATCGTTTTAACGTTTTTCTGATTTTTTTTCTTTTTGAAAGTGTATTTTCACGTTTTTTCCAAAAATCTAAATTTTTCTTTGAAGTTTCACGTGTACCATATTTTCCAATTGAAAAAAGTTTTGACAGAATTGGACTGTTTTCACGCGCGCTGCGCACAAATTTTGACGATGGATTCTGAAGGATTTGATTTAAAGAAGTGAAATTTTTGAATCGTAAAGTATTCGAAAAGAATTTTTGAAAAGCACTGATTGGTTTTGAATTCAGTGCGCGGCGCGCGTAAAATGATTTCTTTTCAGATTTTGTAGATGAAAAATTCTTTTTAAATAAATTTTCAGCTTCAATAACTTCAAATGCTCGTTGTTTGAAAGAATTTTTTAAAGATGTTGTAAACACAAATGCTTGCATTTTTTGTGGATTTACTTGAGTTGAAAGTGTTGATGCAACTTTTGATTGATTTTTGTTATCTTGAGGATCAGAGACATTCAAATTTTTCTTTAAAGATAAATAGATGTTTGGACGATTATTTCGAATATTGGTTTTTTGCAGAAAATTTTTTTTTGCAAAAAATTTGTCAATTGTTTGAAATGATGAAGAAGATAAAGAATTTTTTTCCCAAATAATACTTTCTTTCATTGCTTTTTGAATCGATGAAGTATAACCAGAAAAATTCTCAAATTGGAAACTTCCATTTTGTTTTTGTTCAGATTGCCTTTGTAAAATAAAAGCTTCTTTCATTCTTTCAAGACGATTTTTTAAATATTTTTCATGTTTTTGTTTTTTATTTTCATATTTCTCTTTTTTTAAAATTATATAATTCTTTAAAGCTTCTTGATCATAAAGTTTATTTTGGCATTTTTTTAGAAGAGTGATCCACATTTCTTCTTTAAATTTTTGAGGATCTAATTCAGGTGTTTTGAAAGTTGAATCCAATAAATAGTTTTTTTCTTGGTTTAAAAAATCAGTTTCATTTGTTATTGGATTTGTTCCTCGAATTTTTTGACCTCTAAATAAAAATTTTGTTAATTCCCAATAATTTTTTTCACGTAATAAATTTTGAATATATTCTTGTCGAATTGGAGTAGCTGTTGCTAAATATTCACGAAGAATACTCGCAGATTGGTTTGGCAAATCTTCTGGTAAACGACGAACAGTTGAATTTGTTGTTTCTTTTCCTTGATTGAAGGAAATTGGTTCAGACGTTCCTGTATTTTTTTCTTTATTTCCATTATCAAAAAAGAAAAAATCATCAGCCAATAATTCTTCATGAACAATTGATTCATTAAAAAGAGAAAGATTTTGATTATTTTTATATTCATTATATAATGGTTGATCAAATTTTAGCACATTTGTATCATTTAAAGTTGGAGTGATATTAAACAGATGACGAATCTTTTTAAACGTTCCAACGAATTGTTGATTATACGCACGACTTGAAAGACTTTTTGTTCCACCAATTTGATTTTTCATTGTACTATAATGTTGCATATAGGTATACCATCGTAATGTTTCATAATATTCTGCTAAAAGTTGACGTTTTAAATGTAAAAGTTTTTCATCATTTTTTGTTAAAAAATATGATTTTGGTTGACGACGAATAAATGAATCAACATCAACTTTTAAAAGAAAACGATTTAAAGGTGAATAATACCAATGTTGTAAAACATCTTTATAAATTTGATATCGATAACGACTTGCTCGTTTTTCCACTAATGAATAAAAATGAGTTGGTTTTGTAATAACAGATTGATCAAAAACTTGGGTATTGCTTGAAGTATTTGTTGTTTCTAAGCTGTTTAAATCATCAGCACGAGTTGCTAAAATTTGTGAAGTTTTTGAAACATTGAATTTTCGTGGAATACGAGAACTTTTTCTTCGTGCTCGACGAATTGTTGCTACACGTAATGTTCGTTCCCAACGTAATGTGGGTTTATAATGATAAAAAAATCTTTTCATCATTACTCGAAAATAAGGTGCATTATTTTCAACACCAAAATTTCGAAAGAGTTTTACACCGTAAAATTTCAATTTTCTTTTGAATGCTTGTTCTTTTTGAAAATAAAATTTTAAAGGATGCAATAATGTCATTGATCGATATTGGCTTTCATTTTGAAGATTACGAAGGTTTGATTTTGTTTCAATATTTTTTTTTGACGAGATTGATGAAGAACGTTTATTTTCTTGTAAGAATGCGTTTAAAGGAGATGTTTCTGAGGTTAATGGAAGGAGTGTTGACTTTTCTGATGAATTTTTTGTTTGAATATCAAATTCATTGAATTCTGCATGATTTGCAGGTGTGCGTAAAAATGTTTTATATCTTTCTAAAAATCTTTCTTTTTTTGAAAGAGAATTTTGAAAATCATTTTTGTGATTTTTACCGTATAGCGGATTTGTGAACGTTTGAGTTTGATGGGAATTTGGATATTGTTCTGACGTTACAACACCAAAAAGATTTTTCTTTTTCTCTTGTTCAAGAAAAATTTTCTTATAAAAACGTTGAAATAAAATATTTTCTTCTGATTTTTTGAAAAGAGTTGATTCTTTTCTTTGATTGCTATCTTTGTTTGAAGTCAATTTATGCGCGCTGCGTACTGAATTTAAATCTCCAGTTTCGAGAACTGCAAATGAATTCCGAGCTTTTGACGAAATTGGTTGTGTTAAATTTTTAGAATTTTCTAAGGAAAGTTCTAAATTTTGTGGACGTTTTATTTCATTTTGAATTTTTGCAAGTTGAATACGAGTATTTACTTTTCTTACAAATTTTCGTAAAGTTGATTGTTCTTTTAAAAGTTTTTCTTTTTTATTTGCAATAGGATTCCAATAAATTGATTCAATATTTTTTATCTTTTCTCCTTTCTTTGCTGTTTCATTTTTTTGTTCTCCAAAAAAAGGAAATTGAAATTGATTTGAAGAAGAAATTTGTGATTGAGTTTGATTTCTTTTTAGAATATTTTTTTTCGTTGAAAATTCATGAAATTCAGGATGATAAGCTTGTTCAAATAAAATTCTAAAAAATTCTACTCGTGGACCCATAAAAGATTCTAATCGTGGGCGAGATAATTGTTTTTTAAATGATCTCATCCATGGACCAGGGAAAAAGCGGAATCGAACTCTATGATTTCGGATTTTTCTTCGTAACCAAAAACGATCAAAACCATAATTTAAGTCTTCTAAAGTTAATAAATCATAAACACCTTGATCATATAATGAAGCATCAAAAGTTCTATATCTTCGTACACGTCGTTTCCAACGTTCACGTCTTCCATGACGCCCACGATTTCTTCGTGTATTTCGGTCTGATGCTTTTGTATTTAAAAAAGCTGTTTCCAATAGAGCTTTTTGGTCTAATAAACGATCTTCATGAACAAAACCTAATGGATTTGTTAATGTATAATCTAAACCAAAATAGGCAATGTTTGAAATCGCACAAATCATTGTTAAATATAAAAACGTTAAATTTACGAATTTTGAATAAACACTTGTTGTTGTTTTAAATGAAGAAATAAACCACATATAAATTTGAAAAGCGGGATTTTCCCAAAACCAACATGTAAATTGAAGAAGACTTAAACTTCCAATCAAAATACCTAGTAAATAGCAAAGATGCACAAATCCAAATTCATAAAAATTTTCTGTTGGAAAGCTTTCTAAAAGTGTTGAATCTGAACCTAAAGAAAGATTACTTAAAAATGGATAAATTGTTGTTTGTTCAGTAAATGAAAGAAGAAAGGTTAGGAAAAAAATTTTATATTTTGATAAATCTTCTAAGACCATTCTTCTTTCTTTATAGCTATCCCACATATATTTTACAATTAACACAAAACCTAAAAAGGCACGAAATAAATCTAATGAGAGCCATGGAATTACCATAAATCTTAATCCAAAAATAATACTTCCAATCCAGACAATATTTCCAGCAATTGTTCCTAAACCTGATAAAAAACCTGCTTCTAAACCTTGCATCACAAATCGACGTAGTGTAATGATATGTGCAATTGAAGTAGGTAAACATAAAAATACACTATTTAGTAATCCAATCATAAATTTTTCACTACAGTAAATGAAAAAATTATTACTTCCATATGAAATAGGACTCTCTAAAAGAGTTTGGGTATTTTGGAAATAACCATCAAAAATTGAAATTTCAGAAATCATTGCTGATGCAATATCTGGAATCAGAGTTGGAATTGACCAAATTGTTTGAAACCATTGAAAACTCAAAAATTGCCCGATCAGTTCTTTTCCTGATAGAATAACAAATGTAAGGATAGATCCAAAATCATAATAAGTTATTATTTTGAAATTTGGATCTGTTTCAATTAATTTATGAACAACCTCAATATAATCTTTTATTGAAGTTACTAAAGACATTGTTGTAAACATAATATAGTTTTTTGTTTTTTCTGTGCTTCATTTTACAGAAATTTTATGAATTTGTAAAAGCAATTCTTTTACTTTTGGCAATTGCCAAAAAGCAAAAGCAAAAAAAAGTCAAATTGTTTTTTAGACTTTTGTCATCTTTTTTTCCCTTTTCTTTTTGGAAAAGAAAAATTTGAAAATTGATGATTTGAAAAACTAAAATTAAAAAAATTAAAACATTTTTTGATTTTTTTTGATAAACAATTTTAAAACAAATTTTTTTTTTCAGTGAAAAAATATTCTAAAAAAGTCTCTGATTCTTTGTTTTTTTAATAAATTTGAAAAAAAAAAGAGAATTTTTTCCTTTTGTTGATTGGTCAAAGTTTCAAATAAGCAAAAAAGGATTTTTCTAGAATATTTTATTAAGTAAATAGAAAATGTTAAAAATTTTTCTTAAAATTCATTTTTTGAAGAAATTTGAATAAAAAGAAAAAAGAGAAAAAAGTAAAAATGCATTTTTTTTTCAAGATTCTTTATGCGAAATAAGTTTTTTTCTAAAAGTAGAAAAAAAAAGAAAAAATTTAAATATTTTTTTTTAATAAAAACTTTAATTTCTATTATATCAAAAAAAAAACACTTAAAAAAGTGTTTTGCTAGTTCCACTTTTTTGACTTTTTTCTGCAAAAAAAACAAAAAGCTTCCTTCTTTTTCATTGAAGATTCAATGCGCAGCGCGCATAAATTCAACTTTACGCTAAAAAAATTTTTTTTTAAAAAATTTTGAAAGCGCACCAAAAATTCAACTTTTTTTGCTGGTGCCTGGGTGCACTCGCCACCAGGACAAATAAAAAAAGTTTTGATTGCATGAAAACCCCTGTCCCCTGTCCCTTTATTTTTTATTTTTTTTTGCTTTGCTTTTTTTTTTTGCTTTTTTTTTGCTTTGCTTTTTTTTTTGCTTTGCTTTTTTTTTTGCTTTGCTTTTTTTTTTGCTTTGCTTTTTTTTTTGCTTTGCTTTTTTTTTTGCTTTGCTTTTTTTTTTGCTTTGCAAAAAAAAAGTAAAAAAGTAAAAAAGTAAAAAAGTAAAAAAGTAAAAAAAAAAAGCAAAGCAAAAAAAAAACCAAAGGGGGATAAGGGGAGGGGAAGCGAAACTTTTGCTGAAAAAAAAACAAAAAGCACAAAAAAAATAAAGCAAAATTGGTTTTTTTTTTGAGACTTTGAAAAGTCTCAAAAAAAAAATAGAAGCCCCATAAAGATCATCTAAAATATTTTTTACAACATTTTTCACAATTTTCATATTTTCAATTCACATTACCAACCAACCAAAAAGAAATATTCAAGAATTCCACCTTGTTCATAATCATCACATTTTTTTCAAAAAAAAGAAAATGAAAAATCAAACTTTTTTTTTCCTTAGAAAACTCAAAAGAAAGAAAAAATTTGAATTTTTCTTCCTACTTTGTCTTGAAAAAAAAAATTGAATTTTTCATTTTTGGAGTTTTTAAGTCACGTTCAGATTAGAAAATCTTTTTTTTTCAAAAAAAATGAAATGAAAATTCAGTGCGCTTTAAAAATTTTACGCTAAAATTTTTTTAGCGTAAAATTTTTAAAGCGCATTGAATTTTTGCATTTTGGAGTTTTCTAGTCATTTATATGATTAGAAAACTCCAAAATTGTTTTTTTTTTATTTTTTTTTTCTTTAAACAAGGATGTGTTTTAAAATTTTGAATATTTTGACGAGCTCTGTGCATTGAACTCATTTCATACAAACACTGTTCTTTTTTTTAAAATTGTTTGTTGTGTTTCATTTTAATTGAGTTTTGAACTTTGTTGAAAAGATTAAAAACTCAGATATTACTTTTTTTTGAGATTTGAACAAATATTGATAAAAATTTTGTTTTTACTTTTACTTTTTTTGACTTTTTTTTTTGCTTTGTTTTTACTTTTTTTTACTTTTTTTTTTGCTTTGCTTTTTTTTTTGCAAAGCAAAAAAAAAGTAAAAAAAAAGCAATGCAAAAAAAAAAGCAAAAAAAAAAAGCAACGCAAAAAAAAAGGCGAAGCGCCTTGCTTTTTTTTTTCGAACTTTTTTTTTCGAAGAAAAAAAAAGCAAAAGGAAAAAAAAAGTGCAAAAAAAAGGCGAAGCGCATTACTTTGATCCAATTATCAATTCTCCCTAATGGGGAAGGTAACTGTGCGTGAACCAATTTTGTTCTGTTTTTTTTTTATTAACCATTTTGTTCTCTTTTCAAAATTGCACAACACAATTCATAATAGAAGTGACTCATATCTTTGTTTAGAATACCTTTTACAGGTGTGTTCACAATTTCATCGGCAACGATTTGTTTGTTTTCACGCGCGCTGCTCACTGAATTTGAAAAATTCTTTTCATGCGTGCTGCTCACTGAATTTGAAAAATTCTTTTCTTCTTGTTGCATGTTTTTTTTGTATTTATTCTTTTGATCCAACCTCCTAACAAAAGACTGAACAATAATTTTTGACACATCTTTCTTTTTTGCATGGTTTTTTTTGTTTAAACGTTTTCTTCAATTATTTCTGTTTCCACGCGCGCTGCTTTTTTTTTGCTTTGCTTTTTTTTTTGCTTTGCTTTTTTTGCTTTGCTTTTTTTTTTGCTTTGCAAAAAAAAAGTAAAAAAAGTAAAAAAATGCAAAAGACAAAAAAAAGTTGAGTATTTCGGAGAGAGAGGGATTCGAACCCTCGGTACGAAGGAATCTCGTACAACGGATTAGCAATCAGCCGCTTTCGACCACTCAGCCATCTCTCCATTTTCTTTTTGTATGTTTTTCTTGTATTTTTTCTTTTTCGCAATTCTTTTTTGACTGTTGCAAAAGCAAAGGACAACTGACGAGCTTGTGTGTATAACACAAGCACATCAAAAAAAAGTTTTGATTGCATGAAAACCCCTGTCCCCCTTTGGTTTTTTTTACTTTTTTGACTTTTTTTTTTTTGCTTTGTTTTTACTTTTTTTTACTTTTTTTTTTGCTTTGCTTTTTTTTACTTTTTTTTTGCAAAGCAAAAAAAAAAGCAAAGCAAAAAAAAAGTAAAAAAAAAACCAAAGGGGGAAGGGAGAACCGAAACAATGCGCTTTCAAAATTTTACGCGCGCTGCTTTTTTTTTTGCTTTGTTTTTACTTTTTTTGACTTTTTTTTTTGCTTTGCTTTTTTTTTTGCTTTGCTTTTTTGCTTTGCTTTTTTTTTTGCTTTGCAAAAAAAAAGTAAAAAAGTAAAAAAAGTAAAAAAAAAGCAACGCAAAAAAAAAAGCAAAAAAAAAGTAAAAAAAATTTTTTGAGCGTAAAATGAAAAAGCCCTTTGCTTTTACCTATGGGCAAAAGCAAAAAGAAGTCGAAAAAAATTATCACCCTGGCACTAAGTTGATTTTTCCTGCTAGACTTCCAACAAGTTTGTCAACTTCTTTAGAGTTTCACAGCCAAGTTCGGGATGGATTGGCGTGGTTCCACTAAAGCATAGAGCACCAGAGTATCAGCGGAGCAAAGCTCCGGAGATTTTTTGATTTTATGATTTTTCCAACCCGCTCTTCAAAAAGAAGAGCGGGTTGGAAAAAAATATAGGTCAAAATCAATTAGCCTTTAGTATATCTCAGCTGAAACCATTACTGGCCTTACACTTGATACCTATAAAACAGCTTGTCTTGCTGCGGCTTTATGGAGAATACTCATCTTGGTCTGGACTTCGTACTTAGATGCATTCAGTACTTATTCACTCCATGCGTGGCTACCCTGCGTTTACCTTTGGAAAGATAACAGGCACACCATTGGCATGTTCACTACAGGTCCTCTCGTACTATGAGTGACTGACCTCAATATTCTAACGCTAATACCGGATATGGACCGAACTGTCTTACGCATGAAACCCCCAACTTTCATTAGGGCATGGACTATATCTCTATCTTTTTTTGTTGGTGAATCCCAAACAGTCAAAAAAAATTGACAATTCAGAGTACTCCAACAAAAAAGATATTGGCTTAGTGTGAAATCTTTGAAAGATTTCACTCCAATAATTGGTAGTCTCTAGAGGGACTACGCTCTCAAAAAAAAAGAAAACAAATTCACGCTAAAAAAATTTTACGCTCAAAAAATTTTTTTGACTTTTTTTTTGCTTTTTTTTACTTTTTTTTTTGCTTTGCAAAAAAAAAAAGCAACGCAAAAAAAAAAGCAAAAAAAAAGTAAAAAAAAAAGCAGCGCGCGTAAAATTTTGAAAGCGCATAAAAAAATTTTTAAAGTGCACTAAAGCTTCAAATTGTGCTAACTTGTTTTTTTTGTGAGAGAGTAGTCTCCTTCGGTATTGCCGAACGTAGCAGTTCATCCACGATAGGTATTCACCGAATTCAACCAAAACTTTATCTAATATCACTATAGATAAACGCTGTAATTTTGAGCTTACGACGTTCTGAACCCAGCTCACGTACCACTTTAATGGGCGAACAGCCCAACCCTTGGGACCTACTACAGCCCCAGGATGTGATGAGCCGACATCGAGGTGCCAAACCTTCTCGTCGATGTGAACTCTTGGAGAAGATCAGCCTGTTCAATATGTTAACTTTTGTTTTTTTTTTAAAAAATGAGTATTTGAGTCTTTTCACAAAAGAAAAGATCCAAAAGCTTAAAAAAGAACTAAAGTTCTTATGAAAAATATCAATTTTTCATAAACTTTTGATTTTAAATCAAAAGATCAGACTATATCATAAATTCAATTCACGCGCGCTGCGCAAACAATTTTTGCAAATTTACTATTTTTAGCTCTAGAAGAAGGAACTTTTCTTAAAAAAGAATCTAAAATATATGGAACAATATATTTTCTAAAAGAATCGTAACTTTCTGATTCAACTTGAAGTAAATAAAAATCTTGTCCTTTTTGATTTGTGTAATCAAATTTCACTTGGACATTCCATTTCTATTTTTCTCTTAAAGCTGAAGCGAGAACTTCATTATAATTTTTAGAAAACTCATGAGAAGCAAATTGAATTGCTTTTCCTTGATTTTTTCCATAATCTCTTTTTCCACCATCTCCACAAAACCAAATAGCTACTGCTAAAGGATCTAAATAATCAATAATTTTAGGAGTTATGAGTTTTGTTACACAATCACCACTTTTCATTTCAATTTCAGGATTTTGAAAAATTGTTTCAAAAATATTAAAAGCTTCGTGTTGAATTGTTGCTAAAGAAAACATACTTTCTCGAGTTGAAACTGGACTAAATCTAAAAACCCAAGGTTTCCAAATTTCAAGAGTTTTCTCTAATAATTCTATATTTTGAGAAGCTTGTTGTAATTTGATTCTAAAAGTTTTATTTGTTTTTGATGTATTTCTTTGAATTGTTGCATCACTTAAAACTCATCCAACACCCCAAGAAATAGCACTTTTAGAAAGTTCACTTGGAAGTTTTTGTTTATAACTATTCAAATATTTATTATTTCCTTCTGTTCAATTGTTTTCAATTAAATAAGCTCTTTCATCTAAAAGATCTTTATCAAAAGAAATTGAATCCCAAAGCGCTTGTAATTTATTTGAACTATCTTCAAATTCTTTTAGTCTTTGAACATTTTGATTGTTGTTCTTGTTGTTTATTGTTTCTTCTTTTTTCATCATAACTTTTTTTCTGTTTCTATTTTTTCAACTTTTTCAAGCTTTTTTGTTTTTAAACTCCATTCATTTAGAAAACTTTGAACAATAACAACTCGTTCTTGTTTTAAACTTTCATCTTCATAATATTTGAAAATAGTTTTTAAAGCACCTTGAACATATTCTAAAAGATTTAATTTTGTTTTTTGTGCCATAAAAAGTTTATAAAATAAAATACTTTTTTAAGAAAAATGAACAGAGCACTATCTAGTGTACCAGGCTTCTTAATAATTCTTTTTGTTTTTTTAATGAAAAAAACAAATAAAAAGAAAGTTTGAAAAAAATCAGTAAATACAATACAAAATCAACTATGTTGCATATTTTTCAATTGAAAAATCAATCAAAATTTATGCACTTCACTTTGTTTTTTCAGCTGTTGAGAGTTTTTTTTCAAGAATTTGAATCAAAACATCAAAAGCATAAACTATTTCTAGTTTATAGGACAACAAGCTTATCCCTAGAGTAACTTTTATTCGTTGAGCGACGGCCCTTCCACACGGCACCGTCGGATCACTAAGGCCAGCTTTCGCTCCTGCTCGACTTGTAGGTCTTGCAGTCAAGCTCCCTTTTGCCTTTACACTCGCTGTCTGATTTCCGTCCAGACTGAGGGAACCTTTGCGCGCCTCAGTTACCTTTTATGCAAAATGTTAACACCGTTCTATTTTCAAAATAGAGAAGAGCTCTTTTCAAATTTGAAAAGATCTAATATTTTCATATTAGTTCAGACTATGTCACGATACACTTTTCACAATTTTTTGTGAAAAAAAAGTAGTAAAGCATAGAGTCGTTGAAGGACTTTAACCACAAAATGGAGATTTTGCGAAAAAAGTTCCTTGCTAATTTTCCGCATATTTGGAATTTTAGCAATTTAGCTTTGTTTATACTTCGCATTTCTGCGAAGCAGCCCCAAAACGATAGAGGCTTCCGCCCCAGAAAAACTGCCCACCTGAAACTGTCAAGTGTCCTGATTCAAGGATCACCATTAGGATTCTAGCCTCTCCAGAGTGGTCTCTCACTGATGGCTCCAACTTCCCCGGAAGGAAATCTTCATAGCCTCCCACCTAGACTGCGCAAGAAAAGCCCGAACCCAATTCCAGGATACAGTCAAGCTTCATAGGGTCTTTCTGTCCAAGTATTAGTAGTCCGCATCTTCACGGACAAGTCTATTTCACCGAGCCTCTCTCCGAGACAGCGTTCTGATCATTACGCCTTTCGTGCAGGTCGAAACTTACTCGACAATGAATTTCGCTACCTTAGGCAAATAGCATTTTTGAATCCATTTACAAATGGATTTTGGACTATATCTTTCATTAATGAGTGCGTTTCACAACATTAACTTATAAAACATGTAGTCTCTGAGGAATCGAATAAAAATTCTTGTGCTTCTCGACATTATTCAGCTTTTTGTGTTTGTTTGACGAAGTCAATGCAATATTGTTGAAAGTCTTCAAGTGATTGAAAAGTTTCATTTTTTTGACCTTTTTGCATTCTTAAATCGTCCCAAATTGGCCCGAGTTCGTAAACGAACGAATCAAACTCCAAATGCTTTTTTTGGTCAAATGCATCGAGCAAATAACAAAATTTTTGAAATTTTTGTTTCTTTGCTGGACTTGCTGACGGAATAACGTATTCTTGGTAAAAAGGAATGAGTTTATCCTGTAAACTTCGACGAGTATCGATTTCAAAAACCAAAGTTGCATTGCTGCCACTTTTGTATCGAATACGTCCAGTGCGAAAGAATGATAAACTCTGAAAAAGATGATTTGCTCCGTTTACATGTTGTGTAACGTTGAAGCCAGGATCTAAATATACACCAAATCTTGTATTTGGTCCCTTTTTTGCACCAATATGAATTGAACCTTCGCCTTCTAGAAATCCACCATAGTAGAATTTTTGTGACTCAGTAAGAGGCACATAGTCAGGCAGTTGTAAAATATGTTGCATTTTTTGACGATATTCTTCAAAGTTTTTGCTTTTGTTAATCCTTGCATTTGCTTCTTTCAAACTGTCAATTACAGATTTTGGAAGCTTTTCACCAGGACGAAGAAATAAAGGTTGGATTTGTGAATTCATATGTAAATTTTTTTTTATTTTTATTTGTTTCCTGCTGATTGGCCTTTTCATATTAGCATTTTACCTACTTGGTTCTAATAACCACACAAAGTGAAATTTGTGTGGGCGTTCCAGCATATAGTTTTATTTATTGACAGCCCTAAAGTTAACTGTCATAGTTACAGCCGCCGTTCACCGGGGCTTCGGTCGTCAGCTTCTAAATCCGAAGATCTATAACCAACTTCCTTGACCTTCCGGCACTGGGCAGGCGTCAGCCCCCATATATTGTCTTATGACTTTGCGGAGACCTGTGTTTTTGATAAACAGTTGCCAGAACCTCGTCACTGCGACCCTCCGTTACAAAGGGCGCCCCTTCTTCCGAAGTTACGGGGCTAGTTTGCCGAGTTCCTTAGAGAGAGTTCTCTCGCGCCCCTTGGTATTCTCTACCAACCTACCTGTGTCGGTTTCAGGTACAGGTAATCCTTATGTTTTTCTAAAATTGCTTTTATCCCCCAGAGGGGGCCAGGTGTACGAGCTTTTCTTGGAAGCATAACATCATTGGCGCTTATCCAGAACAAGTCTAGAAAGCGGGATCACGCCTCAGTTCAAGATTCGTTTTTTTTCGACCTCTCAACACCTTGAACGCTTCCACTGCCATACCAAAGACAGACCCAATTTAGCTTTCTTCGTCCCTCGGTTCCCACAAAAATTAGTACAGGAATATTAACCTGTTTGCCATCGACTACGCCGCTCGGCCTCGCCTTAGGTCCTGACTCACCCCCCACGGACGAACCTTGTAGAGGAACCCTTAGGTTTTCGGGGCATTGGATTCTCACCAATGTTTTCGTTACTCAAGCCGACATTCTCACTTCCGCACCGTCCACCAAGACTCTCGTCAAAGCTTCACCCAGTGCAGAACGCTCCCCTACCGATTCGTTTCTTTTGATTTTACTTTTACTTTTTTTGACTTTTTTTTTTGCTTTGTTTTTACTTTTTTTACTTTTTTTTTGCAAAGCAAAAAAAAAAGCAATGCAAAAAAAAAAAGCAAAAAAAAAAGCAAAAAAGCAACCATTTTTCGACGGCTTTTCCCCTCTCCTTAAAGAAGGAGAGGGCAAATAAAAAATAAAGAACAAATCCCATAGCTTCGGCAGGCTGCTTAGTCCCGGCCATTGTCGGCGCAAGAACGCTTTACCAGTGAGCTATTACGCACTCTTTCAAGGAATAGCTGCTTCTAAGCGAACCTCCTGGTTGTTTCAGCATTCTCACATCCTTTTCCACTTAGCAGCCATTTAGGGGCCTTAGCTGATGGTCTGGGCTGTTTCCCTCTTGACGATGAAGCTTATCCCCCACCGTCTCACTGGCTCACGGAATCCACTGCCTAATATTCGGAGTTTGCCACGACTTGGTACCGCTTTCGCAGCCCGCACCGAAACAGTCGCTCTACCCTTAGACAGGACATCGTTGCCGCTGCGCCTCAACGCATTTCGGGGAGATCCAGCTAGCTCTGAATTCGATTGGAATTTCACCCCTAATCACAGCTCATCCGCCGATTTTTCAACATCGGTCGGTTCGGTCCTCGACTTGGTGTTACCCAAGCTTCAACCTGGCCATGATTAGATCATCCAGGTTCGGGTCCATAAGAAGTGACTTTGTCGCCCTATTCAGACTCGCTTTCGCTTGGGCTCCGGATATTACTCCTTAACCCTGCCACTTCCTATAAGTCGCCGGCTCATTCTTCAACAGGCACGCGGTCAGATAATCCTCCCACTGCTTGTCAGCTTACGGTTTCATGTTCTCTTTCACTCCCCTACGGGGGGTTCTATTTCACCTTTCCATCGCTGTACTTCTTCACTATCGGTCACTCAGGAGTATTTAGCCTTACGAGGTGGTCCTCGCTGATTCACACGGGATTCCACGTGCCCCATGCTACTCGGGATTTTCCAAGTTTTGAAAGTTTTTGACTACTGGACTTTCACCATCTATGGTGCAGGATTCAGCTGCTTCGTCTCATCTTTTTTAGTGTTTTACTTTTTTTTTTGCTTTTATTTTTACTTTTACTTTTTTTGACTTTTTTTTTTGCTTTGTTTTTACTTTTTTTACTTTTTTTTTGCAAAGCAAAAAAAAAAGCAATGCAAAAAAAAAAGCAAAAAAAAAAGCAACGCAAAAAAAAAGGCGAAGCGCCTTGCAACGCAAAAAAAAAAGTAAAAATAAAAGCAAAAAAAAAGGCGCTGCGCCTGAATTTGGATTCCCACAACCCCACTTACTAAAAGTAAAGTGGTTTAGGCTGTTCCCATTTCGCTCGCCGCTACTCCGGGAATCGCTTTTGCTTTCTTTTCCTCCGGCTACTGAGATGTTTCAGTTCACCGGGTTGCCTCTTCCCTTTCTATGAATTCAAAAAGGAGTTCTGTATAGAGGTTGCCCTATTCGGGGATCTTCGGATCTATGCTTGTTACCAGCTCCCCGAAGCGTATCGCCGGTATCTGCGCCCTTCATCGTCTCTGAGTGCCTAGGTCTCCACCGTAAGCCTTCTTTTCTTTGACCTAAAAAAATGCAAAATTGCACCCTTTGGTTTTTACTTTTTTTTTCGAACTTTTTTTCATCCTTTTTTTTTCGAAGAAAAAAAAAGCAAAAGGAAAAAAAGGCAAAAAAAACCGAAGCAAAAAACCAAAATCAATTCAACAGAAAAAGCAACTCTTTTTGCTTTTATTTTTTTTTTTCTTTTTTTTTGCCTAAAAAAAAAGAAAAAGCTTTTTTCTA